TTTAGAATTGTTGCTTAATTCCATTCTGATTTAGCTCTTTACCATTTTATTTTTTGTTTCTATTTGGTTTATATATTTAAAAATAAAATATTTTCTCCAATGTTAGTAACTATTTTTTTATTTATTTTTTTTATTTTATTTATTTATTTATTATTTTTATATTTATATTTCTTTTTATATTTTTTTAATATTTTTTGGTTTTATTATTTAGGAATAAAGGTGAATTGAACACCTAAGGGGGTTAACCCGAACAATTAGCAATTGTCTTATCTTACCAATGAAAATTATTCCTTTTTTTTAATAATTTGTTTGTTTGTTTTATTTGTTTGTTTTGTTTAAAAATATCCTGATAAAACAGAAAATTTATTTTGTTCCTAATTATATTTTGATGAGGGATTATATTTATTATATTTATTTTTACTCTTATTAATATTTATTTTTTATTTCAATTAATTTTATTTTTTGTTTTTAATATTAATTTTTGTTTTTAATTTAATATAATAATTTTATTATTTTTCACCATTGTAAGAAAATTTAACTCTTTTGACTAACAATTATTTTATATCTAAATATCAACTAATTATTTTTTTAGACAAAGACAAATATAGGGGGCTTCTTTATTTTTATTTTTAATTTTGATCCTTATCAGAATTGAACTGATCCTAGCTTCTTGAAGGGGAGCTGTACAAACCACTATACTAAAGGATCTTTGTTGCTTTTATTTTTTATTAAATTTATATTTTTATTATATCTCTCTTTTATTATTAATTTTAATTTTAATTTAATTTATATATATAGTTAATAATTTTTTATTTTTTTTGTGTTGTTTTTAATTTTTTGTGTTGTTTTTAATATAAAATCTTTACCTTTCTATTTTTTTAAAATAAAATAAACAAAATTAAACCTTAGCTGACTAAAAGTTAAATTTGCAAAATAAATAATATAGAATAGAAATTTCTATACTAACAAATTAATTATTAGTATCTAATTAATAAAGAAATTAGTCAAATAAAAATTATTATAGCGAAATCAGGTTTTGAACCTAAACTAACAGATCATGAGACTGTTGTGCTACCAATTACACTATCTCGCTTTAATATATTTGTTTTTAATTAAAAATATATATTAACACTATCTTTGAAACAGGACTACGAACAAAGAGACTTGAACTCTTAAGGGATACCTCCCACTTCTGCTTAAGAGAAGATTGTTTACCAAATTTCAACATATTCGCTATTTTTCTGTTTTTATTTTAGACCCTTTTTTTGTGTTGCTTATTCTCTTTTATATTGATTATTTAATTTTTGAGACTAAGATAATATTAATTCAATATTTAATATAAATAAGAAATTTGTGTTGTTTGTTAATTTGATTTGTTTTTGTGTTGTTTTTTTCTGTAGATTAAATTATAATTTCATTATAAGGTCTTAAGAGGATTTGAACCTCTGTAAAAAGTATTAACAGTACCTCGCTTAAACCACTCAGCCATAAGACCTGTTTGTTACTTGTAATATAATAATTTATTATCTGTTTCATTTATAATTAATTATGATTAATTTCAATAACTATAAGATTTTTTTCTAGTTTTAAATTAATAATTCTTTAATGGTTGTCCCTAAGTTATAGATAGGAATATATGATTATTGTATTGTATTCAGAATATATATTAAGAGAGCCAATTATCATTACTAGCTATCACTTTCTTTTAATATTAGGAGTCAACTTCTATAAGGTTAATTAAAATAAAATAAACTAGTGAGCAGAATCTAATAAAAAGAAAAGAATAAAATAAAATTAACACGGTAGGCGCGATTTGAACGCGCAATATATCTCCCACCCAAAAGGAGCGACTGGCCAATTTGTCATCCACCGTTTAATATAATTTATTAGTTTAAAATTTATTATTTCTATATCTCTTTTAGATTATTTAGATTTGTGTGTTTTTATTTTTCTCTTGTTAATATAATGATAATGATAATGATAATGATAATGATAATGATAATGATAATGATAATGAAAATGATAATGAAAATGAAAATGATAATGATAATGAAAATGATAATGAAAATGAAAATGATAATGATAATGAAAAAGATAATGATTTTTTTGTGTTGTTTTTAATTAAATAATACATATATAGACAAACGAATAAAAATTAACTTAAAACAGAACTAGTAAACAAATATCTATATATTATTATATAAGGGTAAATTTTATTTTGGTATTTCTATTTATTATAATTTATTTCTGCTAATATTTCTTGTCTATTTTCTTATAATTTAGATAAATTTTTGTCTTAATTAGATTTAGATTTGAAGGAAATTTGTATCCTCGGATTAATAAAGGGATTATTTAATTAATTTTACCTTTAATTCTTTTTTTTATATAGAATACCTAAAAAAATGGTTTACCTAAAAATAAAAAAGATAGTAAAATTATAGCACCAAGGAATATTTATCATATGAAAGCTTCAATTACTATCCAAAATTGTGACGACTGATCATAAAATATTAAGAGCTTATACTGTTTGGGATATTTAGCTCCTAGTTTTTAAGGCTTTATTTTTAATATAAAGGAGATGTAACCAATGACATTAGTAAAACAAGATATTACTATTAAATAAAGTAATAAGATACCAAAAGATAAATGCATAATAGATGCAGCTTCATTAGGGATATTAAGTTCTAAAGAAGATAACAAGAAAGCTAAACTAAACGACTATTTATATTCAGTACTAATTTTATTTTTAATTATTATTAACATATTTTTAAGAATTAATTTTTTTAGTTTTATAATTTATTAGTTTAAATTTTATTATTATTATAGTTTAATACTACATATTTATATATAAGCTTACCTAGTTTTCTTTTAAGGATTTAAATTTTTATAGTTTGAAAATACAACTAAATAGGGATTGAGGAATTATTTATAATAGTTCTACAAATTTATAATATGTTTAGGCTACTAGTTTAGAACTAGTGAAAAAGCAGTAATTTAATCTGGTCTGGATTTAGGTGATTAAAAAAGAAGCTATAGCTATATCTAGAGAGATATTTAAATAGCTGAAGAGATACAAAATCTGTATTAATACCTATTTCATTACCAGAGATAATATTAAATAAATTACTAGTTTTTAATATAAATTATATTCTTTATAAATTATAAATTATATATTTGTATAAAGGAGAAATAAACACTAAATAACTAAAGTCTAGCACAAACCTAATTATAAAGAGTATAAATACGGGCACTGTGAGATTTGAACTCACGACTTTTTGTAAAGTATTCGTTTTCAAGACGAAGGCCATAAACCAGACTCGACCAAATGCCCCTTAATAATTTATTTCTATTTATTATAATTTATTTCTATTTATTATCATTTATTTCTATTTATTATCATTTATTTCTATTTATTATCATAATTATAAGTTGCACAATTAGTAGTATTAGGGTCAAGATTTTAATGTTATTATTTAATTGTTAAAACAAATAATTAATCTTTAAATCTAAACTTATTACTAAATAAGACCTAAGGGAGTTGAACCCTTATAATATCCATTATGAGCGAACTGCATTAACCATTATGCTAAAGTCTTTATTTTAAAGGTTATTAAATTATTTGGCATATATATTATTCCACTTATATAATATTAATAAATTGTTAATATCCTCTTAAATCCTTAATTCTCCACCTTTCCGTAAACAATAAGTTACTAGAGGGAATGACTCTTTTATCTAGCCAATTAATATAATTAATTAACTCTTTCTTTATATTAAATAATACCTATAAATGTATATAAACTAATATAAACCTCCATATATTTTAGTGAATAATAACTATCTAAACCTAAATTAATCCTACTTTAAAACAGGAGCGATAACACTAGATTAGACAGTATACTAATTTAGAGGGATTAAGATAAAAAGATTTTTATTTTCCTTTTTCTATTTCATAATAATAAGTAATAATTAAATATAATATAAAGTTCAGTCTAGATTTATAATAAATAAGTATAAATATAACGGTATAAAGGAGAAATAAACAGGTTTAATTTTTATCTCTCATGCTTTAATTATTAACAGATTAATACAATTAACAAAGAGAATAAATATCCTAATAAATATTAATTAGAAATAATAGTTAATTTTACCTATATTTTCTTATAATTTAGATAAATTTTATACCTTTACAAATATAAAAATCAAAAAATATTATATCCTTTTTGTTTAGTTCTATACCTTGCTATACCTTGCTATAGCTTGAAGAATTATATAAGTCATATGATATCCTATAATACTACTTATATTGAGAATATTTGACACCAAAAATTTAATTTCTAGTAATAATTTATTAAAGAGATAGAATTGAGCAGTAAAGGAATCGAACCTTTTACGGTTATTAACCAATTCTTTTACAGAGAACCACCATTACCAATCGGATCACCTGCCCTAGAAATTTGTTTTAACTCTTTAGCCTAAATTAATTTTACTATCTCTTTTATAATATAGAATTTTATTTTTTAATCTAGCATTTTTCATCTTTTCTTGGTATGAATCTTCGGCTGTAATCCATCTATCTTTCTATTTGAGATTGTTTCTTTAGTGTACAAGATACAAATGTCACCGCAAAAGGGGGGGGGTGTGCTAAAGTGAACTTTTAACTCTGAAATAGAATGAAAGGATCTATGAATCTTAAGGAATAAAATAAAAATATTAAACCTCTAAATAGATAGAAATTAGTATCAAAAAACAAAAAAGAGTCAAAAAATATTAATTGAAAACACCTGGACTTGAACCAGGACTTTCCCCTTAAAAGGGGGACACTCAAACCACTCGAGTTCTGTTTCCTCTCTCAGTCATTAAAGCAAAAATAAACAATAAATATAAAAATTTACAAATTACAAGTATTATATCCTATAATATACTTATAAATTAAATATGGTTAATAAAAATAAATAACTAAGAGATAAAAAATAGGATTAATTTTATTTAGAATAAATTAATTATTTAAAATTATAATAGAGAATAATTAATTTCTTTACTTTTTCTTTTAAATTAAAAAAATATGATAATTAAACTATAATCAGCATTTGATTAAATTTATAATAAGAATCATTAAATTTGATTAAATATATAAAAAAGAAATCAGATTATATTAATTAAAATTATATTTATTATAAGTATTTAATTATTAATAATATGTATAAAATAAAATTTACTGAGTTGACCAGACTCGAACTGATATAAGCCATTACCAAAAAATGGTGTTTTTCCAAATTAAACTACAACTCAAAGAATATAATTAGAGATTTATTTTATTTAACTAAGTATCTTAAAAAAGAGGTTACCATTTATAATTAATTTAACTTTAACTAATTTAATTTAATAAACAATAATTATTATAATAAGCCGAAAACTGGACTTGAACCAATATTTAAATCTTACAAGGAATTCGTTTTACCTATTAAACTATATCGGCCTTTCATTATTTTATATTTAAATTTTAATCCCTTTTTTTATAATATAATTAAACCCTTCTAAATTAAGTGCTCTTTCCAATTTATCCTTTAATTTTAAAACTTAATTATCTTTCAAAATAAGAGTGTAATCTTGCTAATTATATTAGTTTTGTTTACAAATGCTAAATATTTAATCTTGAAAATAAAATATCTAAGGAAATTAAAATATTCTGAATTAAATCGGTAACCCTTGGTAAATCTTTTTAAATTAAAAAAATATTAAATTATGAATATAGAAAATTATTCCTTTTCTACTATAGTATTTGTTATTAAAAATTAAACAAACAAAAACTAAACCATTATTTACCAATAAATATTTTCAGTTTAATATGTTTTAGCTGAAATTGTAATTGCTGATTTAAGGTTTATTTCTTTTGTTGCCTCGGGAGAGAATTGAACTCCCATCTCAATTTCTTCAGAATCACGCTTTGACCACTAAGCAACCGAGGCTATAATTTAATTAATGTTAATAATGATAAAACCAAATCTATTATATTTTTTTTTTAATTAATTTCTTTTCTTTACTTAATAAATTGAGATTTAATCAACCTTAGTCAAATAGTTTTAAAATATATCTATTTATATTTAAATAGTGTCTCTAATTTAATAATAATCTATAATATCTTTTTACTATTTCTTTCTTTTATTTTTATTATATAATTAAATATGAAGCAGTAATATCACTTATTGTGACATTTATATTTATAATATTAATATGAATTACTATTTAATTTGTTTTTATAATTTTTACTACTCTGTATAAATTTGGATAATTAATATTAAATATATACAGATTAGAAGCAAAAGAGCTTAATTTAGAATACTTAAAAATAAAAATAAATATAAAAAGATTGTCTAGCAATAAACCAAAATAGTTTAATATAAACATCCATTCTTGTTTTACAATTCAACCAAAAAAACAATTAAATTCTTTTTTGTTTCTCTAAAGGATAAAGATAACTAATTATTTATGATTATATATGTTAAACTTTACTCTATTGAATAATAAATAAAAAATAAACAATAAATATCTGAGAACAAACAGAAAATAGATATCTATTATTTAATTAAAAATAGAAAAATATTAAAAACAAATTGTAACACAATAATAAAAACAAACAACAATTAACAAACAAAATTTTTTTTATAAAAATCAGTCTCAATTTTTGTTTAGCTTGGAGAAAGATAGATTTGAACTATCATATTTGTAATGCAAATACAACTGATTACCATTATCAGATTCCCCCTTTTTTAAAATTTATGTTTATTTATTTAATATAATTTAAAAAAATAAAATTAATAACAACCTATAACATCAAGTTTTTTTATAAATTAGTACAGCTAAACTTAATATTTTACAATATGTTCATTTGCAGCCTATCTAGAAATGTTCTATTTCTTAATTAATGATTATTTATTACCTTGTTTTAGAGTCTCTTATCAAGACTATAAATTAGGTAATTAATCATTTTTTAGTATCTAGGGGTTAGATTCTTGCTTTATAGACATTCAGCACTTATCTATTATGTTTGTGGCTACCCAACTATGCTTTCTGATCTTGTTACCTTTTTTCTCAATAATTTTTAAACTATTAAGAGTAAACTTTAATTAAAAAGTTAAAAAAGGATTTTCCCCATTTTTCTTTACTTTTGCCTTCAAGATACTTTGAGTCCCTTACAAAAAAGTACAAACAATTGGTACACTAGAGAAACACAGCCTATTGATCCTTTCGTACTAGAAGGTCTGCCCCTTTTTACTACTTGTCCCTCCAGAAGATAGGGACCATACTGACTCACGTCGTATTAACAATTATGTTATCGTAATGACTCTTTATTCACTACTTCAGTAACTCGCGCTACTGTTCAGACTATGTCATCATTAATAGTGAGTATTAACGACGTCACCATTAATGCCGGAAATTCGTGTCAGGCTTATTGTTAGTGATACTCACCTGTTAGTCGTTGAACCTTCTTGATATTTCAATTTATATTTTGATCACTTTATTCAAGCTCGGCTGCAAGTTAACTGAGACAGTCTTTCTTGCAATTTCTCCGGTTTTCCTTTAAATTTTTAAAGGGGGCTAATGACATTTATATTTAAATATAAGTAAAGATAAAAAATTCCCTATTCCCTTTATAATCCTATTCTATATAACATACTAGGTTCAAAATGAGAGATTACTGTTTCTCTTAATAAAATTAACTCTTTAGCTCCTATAGTTAATATCCATTGATCTTTTCGATCATGTAAGACACCAACATATATTTTTAATTTCATATTAATTGCTGAAGCTAATCTTTCGACCTCCACTTTTGTGTCACTATTAGTATAAATTCTTACTCTATTTCTTCCTTTATCAAAATTACCATCACTCATTATCAAATAAGCTAAAACAGTGGAATTCATAAATTCTAATATATTATGAGGTATTATTTTTTTATATTTCCAGTTTTCATTATTAGATTCATAGAATATAATATGGTAATTATTAAATATGGGTAAACTTTTGGTTTTAATTCTAAAATTTACATAGAAACTAAATAATCTATTTTTCCTTTTATTTAAAATAGTAGTTATTCCTGTATTAGAATAATCTCTAAACAAATTACCAATCCACCTAGCAAATAAAAATCTATCTTTTCCAAAACTCATTTCAAATCTACTATTACTAGTAGGAGAAGATCTATAAATATGACCATCACCTAACGTTAATCCAATGAAAATAGAATGCAAATTTTCAGGTAAAAATCTTGTATTTTTCATTAAATACCCTTGTTTAATTTCTTTCTTTTTAGAAACAATTAATAAATGAAATGCTTGATTAATTTATCCATGATTAGTTAATGATATGATTAATTATATTGTAATAATCAGTAATAAGATTACAGGTAATAATGGAAATAATTATATAACAAAATTATTTTCTTGTTATAATACTATTTTATGATTTAATTAAACTCATCTATTTTTATCTTTATCTTCTATTTAATATATTTAATGTACTATTTATTAGTTAGTATGTACGTAATTTTTATTAACCCAACTCACGTACCCTTTTAATCGGCGAACAGCCGAACCCTTCCAAGCTTCTTCCCCCGGAGGATAGGATGAGTCGACATCGCATTATGTATTAATCTAATAAAAATTAATACTCTTAACCTTTCAGCTAAGTTTAGATCATATCTTCATCCAGTACCAAGAGTATGTTGGTAAAGCTCTGGATGTTGGCGTGTGATCGTTGAGGGGTTAAAAATTCTACAACTGCTTAAATTTAAAATTAGAAACTTCCCTGCTGATTGCCCAATCTTTCAAATTTTCATTACTATTTAAAATTAAATAAATTTGAAATAATGAGTATTGAAAGCTCTAAGGGTGTTCCAGCATATAGCCAACTTCTAAATTAATATTGCTATTAAAATCCCCCGATGTCAAAAATATCCATAGTATCAGTCTCACTTTCAATATCTGAAGAATCTTGTATTATAGGAATTTGTTCATTTAATTTATACAACAAAGAATCGTGCATGTGTGGAATTAAAATAGGTTTAATTTCATCTAAAGAATCTTTTTTTATATAGATTCTTTCATAGATGGCTTCACTATTCTATTACTTTTTTTTTTATGGATAGAAGTTTCCAGGTTAAAATTCGTTTTAAGAGCTTCTCTAAGAATTTGGATTTCATCAGATTTAAAACTATCTGTACATAAAGTTACACCTCCTCTTTTTACTTGTTGACCATCATCCATTATTCAAAAAGCTAAACTTCTTGGTGTTAAATGTTCCGCTATTTTAAGAGGTATTACTTTTTTACCTTCACTATCTAAGAATAAGTCTGCAAATGGTTTTAATTCTTCCACAGATTTAGTTCTAAAATATAGTGATTTGTTTGTAGTGTTATATCTTTGATCTTCTCTTGAGTATTCTTTAACTTCTTCATTTATAACAGGTAACTCTTCTTTAGTTAAAGTAAGCAAATGGTTTAAATATTCTGCTTTTTTATTTGATTGTTCAAAAGAAATAAAAGCTTTATCTAACCCAAGTCTTTTTAAGTGAGCATCACCTAATATAACTCCAATTAACATATCTTTAAGGGTTTTATTCATTATTCTTTATTTTTATAAAATGGCCTTAATTTGTTTTAAAAAAGACAGTCTCTGAAAAATATAAATTTTCCTTTTCCTTTATAGAAATGTAATAAATACAAATTTTCTACATATAAATGAGACTTTGAGGGTATTCTAACTTATAAAATATTATAAATTAGAAAAATTATGTATAAATATATATTTTTGTATTTTATTTTAAGGTGCCAAACAGCCGAGACAATGTGTACTCTCGTCGGCTATCAGCCTGTTCAATTCTGTTATTGTAAATTTTTTAATTATTACTTCTTACCTTCACAGGTAAGTTCAGACTATGTCATCATCTTTAAATATTATTGCTAATATTAATATTAATATTAAATAGTTATTATTCTGTACGTATATTATAATCATAGGGTAGTTTGTATCTCATTTCGTTTACTAAATAAGGGTCAATTAAATTATAAAAAGCTTGATAGCTTGAATTTTTTATAACAATAATTTTTTTGTTTTTATTTGAACGTACTTCACATAGCAAGTTAAACTTGCTACTTAATTGTTCAGACATTAACTCCACTTCTAAATTAGTAAAGCTTTGGGTGTTTAAAACAACGCTATAATTCTTGGAATTTTTATTATAATCCAATTTTCCACCGTCGTCCATGAACCAGTAAGCTAAACTTCTAGGAGTTAAATGATCAAGTATAAGATTTTCTACTATGCCTTTATGTTTTTGTTTTAGAAATAAATCAGCTAAATAATTAAAAGCCTTATGGCTAATAGTCTGAAAACCCCAATTAATTACAATGTTCCCATTAGGGCTAATTCGAGATTTTTTATGCGGCTGAGATAATATCCACTCATCAAACAATTGAAAGACATGCATAGCATATGCTTTGTTTCTATCACCCCATTCAAATTTAAATCTATAAGTCTTACCTTCGTTTTGAGATTGTAGACTTACATCACCAAGTAATAATCCTATAGCTGCTTCCTTTTGATTTTTAGTCAACTCTATCAGACTATTTTTATATTCTTTAACTTTGTGACTATTAGGAGCTAGTCCTATAATTTCGTTTTTTAATATTTTTTTGTTCATGTTTTTTTAATTCTATTATAATATATTATAAATATATTAGCAGCAGACTTACAAATACATAAGATTATGTTAATCAGTTCAGGTTTAATCGTAGATAACACAACTTTTTAATCCATTAACTATTTTATATTTAATATTAAAGATGCCGGGCGCTCGTGGAAAGATTATTGTTTACATTACTCACTTTCTAGTCGTTGAACGTTCTTACTTCGAAATTAAATTATGTAGAAGTAAGCTTCGCTGCAAATTTACTTCATTAAATAAGTGGTCTTTGCAATTCACCCAGTTTATTACTACTGCTTTACAACAGTAGAGGACAACAAACATTATCCCTAGCGTAACTTTTATTAATTGATCCCCGTCTATCCCATATTATAGCGAGGGGTCACTATGCCCTACTTACGTATCTGTGTGACTTTTAGGTCTTTCAGTTAAGCATGCTTACCGCCATTGAACTCTGCGTAACCCTTCACTGGTTAATTGATCTCCATTCAATATCTAGCTATACCTTTTAAAATTTTTTATTGTATTTTTATTTTTAGCCAAACTCTTTTCCCTTACCTATTTTGTTTTCACAAATCCTCAAAGATTATAGCTCTAAGTTACTAACTAACTTAAAGATACTGAGGTAGTAAGGGGTCACTAATTTCACGGCAGCCAATAAAGGCCTAAACTTTTCACTCTTCTAATGCAAATTTCGCAATTTTGCCAAATTAATGACCAGAAGATATAAAACAATCCCCTCAAGCTAAGGCAAGTGGGGAGCCGAGAACTAGCTAAAGAGAAAGTTTTTATTTGATTTTTTAATTAACAAAATGATTTGTTGTTTATTTTTTTATTTAAAATATAATTTCTTATTAGTTAATATCTTTAATAGATTAGATTGAATTTTCATTTTTTATTTATATTATATTATATTTTTTTTTATTATTTTGTTTGTTTGTTTTGATTGTTTTTATTTTTATTCTATTAATTATTACTTTTCTCTTTGTAATTAAATTTTAATATTAAAAAGAAAGAGAAAAAGTTATTTGTTATAATTTCCAGCCTTCAAAAAAGTCTTCAATGTTTAATAACCAACTATTACATTAATTATTATTCTTTGTTAACCTTCTCTCTACAGTTGAAAATTTAAATAAGGTCTAAAACCTTATATTTAAGTAAATATTTGGATGTACTTTGCTACTCTATTAAAGACGACCGCCCCAGTCAAACTGCCAATTAGTCAACTCTCCCTTTTTTTTTTAATTATAAGGTAAACATAAACCCAACCTTAATTATAAGGTTTCCAGAATTTGTCTCTCGACTTCCCTATTTTCTATTAACTAAGATTGTTCTAGATTCATATGATAACTAACTACAGTAAAGCTGCATAGGGTCTGTTGAGGCCACGTAATACTTTACAATATTACATCCTCTAAGAACTGTACGTGCGACTTTCATCGCATACAGCTCAAGCATTAAATTTATTTGATTTTAGATTTGTTTTTATTGTATAATAGCTTTTTTTATTGTTAATGTATTGTATAATAGCTTTGTTTTTCTTATTTCTTAACTATTATTTTTTAACTTTTTAAAATTTAAAATCTATTTAATACCAATTCAAAGTCAGCATCCTTTCAGATTAGTTAAATTAACCTATCTTTGTGATTAAACAAAGCATTCGCTTTTTTGAATTTCCTTTACCCACTAATAGTTATTTATCTTCACAAATAAACCTCCACTGAAATCATAATTTTAAAATAATTTATGGTTATTAGTGGGCTTACCTAGTTTATAATTTAACACTTTAATGAAACCCTTAGGACTCCACTATACTTAAATAGATATTAGATCCATTAAGAAAAACTCGGGAACGTCTTTCTACAATCTATTCAAGCTTCTGACGTGAATTCACATTACATTGTCCATAAATTTCTAGCTCAAACGAATAAGCTATTTGCTATTTTCGTTTATAAATAGGCTTCATACCTTAAAATTCCTCTTAATGTATGCTATTTTGAGCTCTAATAATGGATTATTAGGTGGTCTTTCCCCACATTGTTAAAATATACTTATCTAGTCGCATTTTATTTTCCCGTCCCCCTGGAGGCAACACGCATCTGCACGTGTAATTCAATTTCACTGAGCAAGTTGTAGAGACAGTGAGGCCATCGTTACATTATTGATACCGGACCACATTTAATGGCCAACTGATTTTGCTACCTTAGGCATTAATCTATTCATTTCTAAAATAGTTTGGACTATATCATCAAATAATTTAAAATTTATTTGCTCAATTATCTAGTCTCTGAGGGCTATTAAATTAAAAATAACACTCTGAACCTGAAAAGGGTTAAATTTTTTATTTTTATTATATTGCTCATTAATTTTTATTTCTTTATATTATATTTTAATCGGCAGCATTGCATTTTTGTTAAAATATGCTGTCTTATTTTCAATTATTTCAAGTATTTCAGATAATTCTCTTTTTCGAGTTTTACCTTTACCTTGAAGTTTATAAGAAAATTTGACCATTTCTATTAAAGTATCTTTATTTTTTTGTTTACCTTCTGAAGTTTGCAAAACAATTTCTTTAAATATAGTATATTCTTCTTTTTTACAACTAAATGGTTGAACATAAGTTTCTAAAAAAGGTATAACATTTTTAATTATTTGCTTATAACCCTTTAAAGTATAAACATAAATATCTGGAGATCCTGATTTTTCAACTACTGATCCAGAATAAAAAAGTTCTTTAAATGAGTATAATATATCTAATCCATTTTTATGTTGACTTACATTAAAAACAGGTTGAATATTTATTCCATATTTAAAATTTTTGTGTATTGAAACAGATACAGAATTAGAACCTTCTCCTTCAACGAAACCTCCTAAAAAATGAAGATATAAAGGATTTGTAATATCTCTTTTGAACATTTATTTAATAATTTTTTTTACTTTTGTTCAGGTAATAAATGTAATAAATGTAATAAATAATTTTATTTATTATTATATTGGTATTCACCAATACTATTTTTAAATACTAACATTCCCTGCTGATTATCCATTGTAATATCTTTAAGAATTTCACTATATTATATTTTTTATTAAAAATTTATAAATAGTACTTAAAGCTTTAGGATGTTCCAGCATATCATCGAGTTTAATGAGGACCCTATAGGTTTTTATTTAAATCCTCATAGTTAAGACCGCTATTAACCAGATTTTCGATTAGTCACAGTTACCCATGACCGCACTTATATTAATGGCATCGGGCAAATTTCACACAGTATACTATCATATTAATGATTGCACTGTGTTGTGTTTTTAGTAAACAGTCGGGGCCTCCGATTTTGTGTCACCACCTTATACAATTAATTTAACAATCCGGACTATTAATTTTTGTAATTATATTTGTGGTCCCTCTTTTCGTCAAACTTATGAGGTGAACTTGCCGAGTTCCTTAACAACTTTTAGCTCTACGCCTTAGTATTCTCTACCTACAAACCTGTGTCGGTTATGGGTACGGTAGTTATATAGATTATATTTAAATAATTTTTCTTAATATTCAAATAAATATTTCATCTACACAACTAAACGGTTAGATACAACCATTTTATTTTTTTTATGAATTTTTAATTTTTAGTTCATAAAACCCTATTTAAATGTTAAATGACAATAATTAAAGTTATATTTAAATTTTCTTATAATTTTAGCAAAATAAAGTTAATTTTTTTTTTTAAATAGTTAAGTTAAAATAACTTATAAAAAAGAATAAATATAAACTAAAACAAATAAATTGGCTATCTTTCCATCTATTTTTGATAGAGATTAAAATTTAAAATAAATAAATGTATTTAAATTAGTTAGAAATACTCTAATTTTAGAAATCAGAGCTTAAGAAAACCGGATAGTCTCTTTTATCTTTTTCTGATATTAATAACTAATTTGATTATTTTTTCTAGTATTTTAACTGTCATTAATTAAAACAACAGAACTAGATATTAATTACCTAATATACTCCAAATAGGGAAGAAGGAAAATCTAACCTTATCCTTAAAAAGAATGAAAACTAGACTTTAATTTATTAACAAAAGTAATAAATCTTTTCCAAATAGCTCATACCAGTTCTAATCCAAAACTAAATCTTTAGTGTGAAAATTTAGATTAACCATTAGGTTGTGACAAATTATAAAGAAAAACCTCAATTTAATCATAAATCATGACTATACTCTAAACTGAATTTTACTAATAATTTAGAAAAAGATCTTTTTTAATTAGATCCAATATAGATTTGTAGAGTGACATTAGCACTACATAATCCCAACTATAATTAAACAGATAAAGATATTTGCAGCGATTAATATGTTAAATTAACCTTTAACTTTTTAAAGATTTTATTTTTAATTTCTAAAAATTGTGTGGCTATTCAGCCAAATTATAATAAATATAAAATACAAATAATAATTTTAATATAACATTCTTTAAATTAATCTACAAATTCACAATATAATTTTTCCATTTATATCTAATTACCAATTAGAATAGTAAAAACATAAAAATAAATAAATAAATAAATAAATTAATGCTAATAACTTATCAAAAATAAATTAAAAACTATTAACCCAAAATAAATACCCACAAATTCTTCAACTATTACTATCTAGACACTAATGGAGACAGAGATTAAATTTAGATGTTAGAAGATTGGTTTTATTTAAAGATCTTAATAAAGAAGGATATATTAAATTAAATTATTTATAATATTATTTTCTTGGACCATTAATAAAAATCAATGGTCTTTCTATTATATACTCATCAGCCAAAACTTTGGTTTTGGTCCTTAGAGGCCGCATTCACACAAAACGGATTAACCTTTCCAATTTGTAACCCTTTTGTATTCGGCGAGAAGTATTATAACTTCTTTTTACGTTACTCATGTCAGCATTCTCTCTTCAGTAACCTAAAAAACAATGAAACACTATTTTATTATTAGTTAGACTGAATGTTCTACTACCTAGATTAAGAATAAAGTTTAATAAGATTAGATATAAGTTATAAATTTTAGATTAAATATGAATTTTTTATTCCTAATCAACACGATATCGGTTGATTGTTTAAGACCCGTTAAATTTTCGGTGCTACTATCTAGACTGCTGATGCGTTGTTACGTACGATCATTATAAGTAGCGACTACCAGGCTCACTTCACAGCTGTATACGATATTGCTACATCCTTAATTTCACTTAACAATCATTTGGGACCTTGATCAGTGTTCTCGGCTGTTTCCGTCTTGACTACCCAACTTAGCATGAGTAGTCTGAATATCTACCATCAATTTATGTAATTCCGAGATTCGCTTCCAAAGGTAAGATTTCCGAGGTCCCCACAACCTAAACGCCTAAAAGATTGAAGTGAAAATAGAAATCACCATCTTAAACTTGTTGGGAATTGCCTTGCTGTACCTCCATAAATTTTGTGTAGACATCATACTTAAATATGTTTCGGTAGAAAACCAGCTAGCACCAGGTCAGATTGGCATTTCACCGCTTACCAAGACTCATCGGAGAATTATGCAACATTCACCCGTTCGATCCATTATAATCTGGTCTTGGTAAGATCACCTGGCTTCGGGTCTAATAGAAGTAACTTATCCATCACTATATTTATTATTATTATTATTTATAATTATAGTCCAGTCGCTTTCGCTAGGGCTTTAAACCTTGCTACTCCTATTAACTTGCTGACCCATTATGCAAAAGGTACGCCGTCATTCTTTATTTGTTTAATTTTTAAATAGAATTTCGACTGCTTATAGAGTTACTAATTCATGATCTATTTCATCGATTCATTTTTAATTTTAGTTTTTAATTTTAGTGTATAAAATTTATTTGAGTTCCATTTAAGGATTAAAAATTAGTTGTAAAGAGATTAATATTAATATTTAAAAACCTATTATTTAATTAAAAAATCACTTTTTGTATACCACTCGCTTTTCAAACTTTTCCTTTACAGTACTTATTCACTATCGCTAAATTTATAATACTTAGCCTTAGAGGATGGTTCCCCTATGTTCTGACAAGTTTACTCCCATCATACTTTATAGAGAATTATAATTAGAGGCCATAAAAAGGCTAAATAGAGATTTAAATGGATAACTTAACAAATTAATTTTTAAATTCTATTTTAATATTTTTTATGGTAAAATTCTAATTAATTTCCGCAATTAAAATTATAAATCTACAGGACTTAGAGTAATCAGTGACCTTCTTTAGAGCAAAATTTGTTTTTATTAATTGAACAAACCAACAAATAAAAAACAAAATATGCTAACTAATACATAATTAAAATAAGTAGTTTCTATTGATAAATCAAAATACCCACTTTTAATAAAGATGTTTAAGTTATTCAATTTATAATTTTAATCTAGGCTAATCTGATTTCACTCACCATTACTTTCAGAGTCTCGGTTGATTTCCTTTCCTTTCCCTAATAAAATGTTTTACTTCGGGAAGTAATTTTTAAACAAGGTTTACCTTAGGACCGCTTTTTTTCATATTAGAAAATATTTTTTATTTCTTGAAGCATTTGGTATTTTACCTCCTTTTTTATAAATTTGCCTTAGTTTTCCTTAATAACCCCTTTAAAATACTTTTGTTTATATATTATTTATAATATATAATTTAATTTTTTGATGTTATAACAATATTGTCATCGATACTTTTATTTGATATTTTTTGTTTTTACTATCTTATCTATCTTTTTTCATATTATATAAACCATATAAATTTGATTTTTTAGACTTTTTTATAATATTATTTATTTATTTATTTATTTATTTATTTAGATATTAAATTATTATATTAATACTAAAGCTATATTTAAAACAAAACAAAATATTAAAGATAATAAGCCAAATAGTAAAAGTAAAAATAAGGATATTCAATATAAAATTTTATTTAATATAAAAACCGAAAAAAGGAATTGAACCTTCTTTTTACCATCATGAGTGGTATGTTTTAACCATTTAAACTATTTCAGTTCAATTTTTCTTGTCCACAAAATTAAGAGAAGAATAATCTCCTGCATTGAATTACAAATTTTAGATTTGATTAGATAGAATATTAATTTATAATAGAAAAGAAATTTAATTATTTATTTTAAATTTTTAGAGATATAAATTAGATTTGTAAATAAAAATTATAGCACAAATTAATTCTATTTAAATACTGAACCTTTTTAATCTAATTAAATAGTAACAAGAACTAAAGATTTTAGTATTATATTTAAATTTAGGGATTTTACTTTAATTATTTTTAGTTTATTTAAATTAATTATCCTTTAATTTAGATCAAAGAGTAAAGTTAAACTATTTTAGGTTGAGGGTTTCATTAGAATATAATTAATAAAGAAGAGTAATTTGTACAAGTTAAGTTATCTTTTTATTATATATTTTTATATATAAACTTTATAATCTTTATTACAGTTAATAGAACAAAGAGATATAAGAAACTAGTATTATTTATATAACATTAAACTAATCAAAATTAACTATTATAACCAAGGGAGTAACTAATTGTTAATTTAATTATTTATTTAATATAACCCTGCTAATATTCTAAAAAAGGAAAGAATATGGATTTATTCAAATATAATCTTTAATTTATAATATCTAGACTATAAAGTGTATTATCTGACCATTCCTATTTGGAATTTAAGCTTTATAGAGATTATTTATTAGTTTCAGTTATTAATAGGATAGATAAAAATAGGCTAAAGTAATCTAAATTTAGAGTATGTTTAAAAAGATATAAGAAAATAATTATTAGTACAATTAAGAATATTTTAATTAAAGAGATTAGATTATTAAATTAAAGATAGAGATATAAAGGGGTTTAATATTTATTATTAAAATTTATAATTTATCTTAATTGAAACATATAATTTAGTAAATAAATCAAATTATAATGAGTAAGATTTATTATCTACAGGACTAATTTAGTAAAAATAAACTATTAATAAACTACTATTTATATTTTGTTATAACAAGATATAATTTATAATTTAAGTTTTGTTCACTGAATTTTTTCTAAATATATTAATAAGTTAGGATATAGGAATATTTTATTTTAATAACTAAAACAAATAATAAAAATAATTAACAAACTTAAGTGTAAGATAAAAAATTATTATAAATCTAAATAATAAATTAAATAAAAATAGTTGATTAACAGTTAAAATTTGCTCTTCTAAAGTTTGTCCACAAAATTACTTATGTCTCTTAATATACATCCTTGTTTAACCTAGAACCTTAACATAATTTTACATTTAATTTGATTTTATTTAACAATTCAAATATAAATTAAAAAATTAAATAAGTAAAAGAAATTAAATCAATTACAGTTTTAGATCTCTTAACTCTCTTTTATGACTAACTTTGATTTTGTCAATTATCAAATGATATAAATTAATATTATTTGTTTAAATAAAGTAATAAAATTGATTTAGTTATAAATTATTAATTAAAATTCTAAAGATAATAAATTAAAATAATTAATTATTTATTTAATACCTTTTTAATATAAAAAATATTTATTAAAATTAATGTTAGTATAAAATTAACCCTTATTAATTAAAAAATTCTAAAAATAAAGGGTAAAATCAGAGAATTGAACTCTGAACATTGTCGCCACAAGACATCATTTTGCCAATTAAACTAATCTTACCTCTTTTAAAATAAAAACAAGAGGAAGTAATAAGCTGGAATAATAGGGGGTTAAAAATATAAAATTCTTTATTTTACTTTACTTTACTTTAAAAGAAATTTTGTCCTGAAGAAACTGTAATACTAAAAGAACCTCTTTTATTTTTATTAGTATATCTAGCCCTATCTGCGAAATTAATTTTACCAGTAGCAGCTGCTCCTCTTCGAATAGTTTTAACTGTTTTTCGAGGTACTACTCTTTGTGTCAATAATCTACCAGCAACTCTAATATTAATTCCAGAAAGGAAAGCAGGGATAAAATTAAAATTAGTTTTACCAGTAACTTTATTTATATTTTTAATAACAGCTTTTTCAAATAGTTTTCTAAAAATAATTCTTAATTTAATTTTTTTAATCATAATCCCTAATAAATTCACTAAAATATTACTATCATTATAAGGATAATGTAATCTAATTAAATCTAAATGTACAGGTTTTTTAAATAAATGACTTAAAATCTCACATAAAATTTTAAATTTATCTGCAAAGACTTTAGTTATTACCACATTAGATAATTTTCTTAATTTAATTCTTACAGAAAGTTTAATTTTTCTGTAATTTCTATATTGTTTTCTCATTCTTTTTTTTCTCTTAAACCAATTTGTTTTACTTAATTTATTACCATATTTAAATATTTTTTTAAATTTTAAAATATTAGGTATAAATAAAAAATAAAATAATTGTATAATAATTTTATCAGGAGTCATAACAAATACAGGTTTACTAATTAAACAATACATAGATTTAAATGAACCAGCTAATAATTTATAAATATTTTTAATTAATTTATTAGTTTTACTGTTAAAATTAAAACCCATAATATTATAATAATACAAAAATACTCCTTTTTTAACCATATTATAATTACTCATTGATTTTAAATATTGGTTAATAATAGGTTTATTTTGTAAATTAAAATCTATATTGGAATTTTTATTATAATATAGCATTTCAACAGGGTTAGAATTAATAGAGATAGCTTCCTTTTTATAATCAAATTCTTTATTTTTAAATATAGACCTTATTGTTTGTTCTATTTTAATCTCATTAGTTTTATTAATTTTAAAAGGAGAAAAAATGTTATTAATTAATAGTTTATTTCCAATTAGTAATAAATCCTTACTTGTATTGTTAACATTTTCTAATGTTTTAACTATTTTATTATTAAAATTTAAATTTTTATTAAAATTATTCTTAAAATTAAATTTATTCTGACTATTAGTATTAGTATTAGTATTAATATTAGTATTAGTATTAGTATTAGTATTAGTATTAGTATTAGTATTAGTATTAGTATTAATAGTAGTATTAAATAAAGAATTAATGATTTTTAAAGAGTTTTTAGTATTTGTAGTATTATTATTTTTCAACTGTTTAATTAATTTTTTCTTTAAATTAATTTGAAAATTGATATTCTTAAGTATAATTATTCCTTTTATTTTTAATTCATTAAGTTTTATTTCTAGAATTTTGTTTTCTCTGATAGGATGTACAGACATCCAAAATCTGATTCTATAAATTTTAGCTATCTTTTTAAAGCGTTGATAGTATCTGATACAAGGTTGAAAATGAGGCTTTAATAATCGTTTAGGGAAAAAGAATCTAAGATTATAAAATAAAGATCTGATTTTAAAAAAAGGGAAATATTTTTTAAGAATATACAAATAATTATAAATAGCAGTTTTTAAATAAAGATTTTTATTAAACATTACATCCTTTTTTAAATTTAAAATAAATATTTTGTTACTATGTTTCTTTAAATATTTACTCAAACTATTATTATATATTTTTATTCCTTTTAAGAATAAATTTAATATTTCTTTAAACGTTATTTTTTTAAAACTAGATTTTTTATATTGATTTATTAGTTTAATATTATATTTATTTTTCTTTTTATCACTTAATTTCTTTAAAATGACTGGAGTTTTAAATAAAGGTATAATACGTTTATCTATAATTATATCTTTATACTCATTTTTAGTTGTTATATTTATATTATTCTTATTTTTATTCATATTCATCTTTTTTAGTTTTGCTCATTACTTTTTAACTTTACATTTATTTTGTATTTATAAAGTAATTTTAGTTTGTTAATAAAGGGAGAGCTGAATTAAATTAATTTATTTAATTATCTTTATTTTCATTAAATGAAGTGACATTATTATTTTATTAATTTATTAAAATTTACAAAAATTAGTTCACTAGAATAAAATCCATTTAATAAACATTTCAATCCAAAATTATTATGGTATACATTGTTCCATTCTCTAGATCTAATTTTGTTTAATAATTGAAATCTTTTTCCAATTTGGAATAGCTAAATTATATTATGGATTACTGACCTTTATTATTTAACTTAAACAGACCTTTTATTTTTAAATTTTGATTATTAATTATTAATTCTTAATTATATATTTATTAAGTTAATTTATTTAGTGGTTAATAAAAATTAAATACAAAACAAAATACCTTGGAGATAAAGATATTCTTGTGTTAAGTTTATAAAATCTAAAAATATCTTTTTTATAAAAAAGGTTAGTGGGAAATTATAAATAGTCAAGGTTGTATATCAAAGTTATTTTTTGTTTATTTTTTGTTTATTTAAAATATAACTTTCTTTAGCTTCTCTTTTAATGTTTATTTTATTTTTTGGGGTATATATTTATATTAAATTTTAATTATCTTTAATTATATTATATTTAGTATATATTTTTAATTCTTTTATTTTAATTTTAGTATTTTATATTTATAGAAAAATAAATTTATTGTTTAAAGGGGTATAATAATAAAGGTTGTGGTTAGGTATATATTTTGATTTTGTATTTTTTAGATTTAAGCCAAAAGGGGGATAAAATTTTTATTACTATTTTATAGTAGAAGAAGGAGATAAAACTAAAACTAAAGCAGCAAAATATATTATTATTAATCTTATTTCAGAAAACATAGAAGTATCTATTAATACAGGAGCAAAAATTAAAAATAATAAAGATAATAAACCAATAGTAATATAAAGAGCATAAGTCGTAATAATACCTGTATCTAATTTAGCGATATTAATTCCAGTTTTAGTTAAAGTATTAGCTAATCCATAAGGTCCTAATAATTCAATAGTTCCTCTATCTATTTCTTTAGAGATTTTATATCCAGTTTGTAATCCCGCTGAGACTAAAAAATGGTTATAAAGAACATCAAAATAATATTTACCATTTAAGAAACTATAAATTTGTCTTCCTATTTTTGTTTCAGTTAAATTAATAATAAATTCAGGAGAATAATGATAAATAAAAATAGCTGAGAGTGCCCCGGAAAAGCTTAAAATAGCAGGTAATAATTTAATAAAAATATTAATAGAGAATTCAGCTTCTATAATAGAAATATTATTAGGATGAATAAATAAAGAATTCCCAAAAAAATCAGAACCCACTCCTACAAATAAATCTGAAAAGATATATCCAAAAAAAATACTAAATAAAGATAAAATTAATAAAGGTAAAATAACAGCAAAATTAGATTCATGTGAATTTAAATAAGCTTGTTTTTGTCCATTTGGTGTAGTTAAGAAAACAAGACTAATTAATCTAAAACTATAAAAGGCTGTTATACCTGCGGTTATAGAACCTAAAATAAAAGCATACATTCCTGTAAAACTATATTGACTATATGCTAATTCTAATATTAGATCTTTACTGTAAAACCCAGTAAGATAAGGAGTAGCTAATAAACTAAAAGAACCTACTAACATTACTGAATATGTTAAAGGTAAAAATTTTATTAATCCTCCCATTCTTCTTATATCTTGTTGATCAGTAAAAGAATGAATTACTGCTCCAGCTCCTAAGAAAAGTAAAGCTTTAAAAAAAGCATGATTTACTGTATGCATTAAAGCCACATTATATTGACTAAGACCTATAGCCATCATCATATATCCTAATTGAGAGATGGTACTAAAAGCAATTATTCTTTTTAAATCATTTTGTAATAAACCACAAGTAGCAGCAAAAAATGCTGTTGTAGAACCTATAATAGTTATTAATAATAAAACAGTAGGACTAAATTCTAAAATAGGAGAACATCTTAATAATAAATATATTCCAGCCGTCACTAGTGTAGCAGCATGAAGTAAGGCACTAACTGGAGTCGGTGCTTCCATACTTCCGGGTAACCAAGAATGAAGAGGGATATTAGCACTTTTTGCTAAAGCTCCACCTAATAATAATAAAGCTATTATAGATATTGCTGTTTCATTCATATAAGGTGTTAATGAAAAGATAGAGGCATAATTTAATGAACCAAATATTGCAAAAATAGCAAAAAATCCAATACTCATTAACATATCACCTGTTCTATTCATAGTAAAAGCTAATATAGCTGCTTTATTGGCTTGAATTCTAGTAAAATAAAAATTAATCAATAAATAAGAAACAACACCAATAGCTTCCCAACCTACAAACATGACAAAAAAATTACCACCTGTTATTAATAATAACATACCTGCAGTAAAAGCGGATAAATAGGAGAAAAATCTTTGATTATGAGGATCTGAAGATAAATAATCTATAGTATATATATGTATTAAAGTGGAACAATATAAGACTGCTAAACCTAGTGAAACTGTCAACTGATCAAAAAATAATTCCCAGGAGATAGACATTATTTCTGATTCTACCCAACTACCTAAATTTATATGTACAGGGGAACCACATATACCTATTTCATAAAAAGCAACAGTCATTAAAAAGGAAGATAACAATAAACAAGTACAGGTAATAAATTGGGCCCCTGTTACACCTATTTTTCTTCCGAGAAAACCTGAGACAATTGAACCTAATAAAGGTAAAAGGATTATAGATAAATACATTAGCTTCTTAAAGAAATAGTTCCTCTTAAACGATAGTAAGCAACTAAAATACTTAAACCAATTACAGATTCTGCACCTGCAATAGATATTATATATATACTAAAAGTTTGTCCAACATTATCATCAAAACCAAAAGAGCTGATTAATACTAGTAGCGTTACAGCTAATAGCATAATTTCTATAGCTATGATCATAAGGATAATATTTTTTCTATTTAGAATAAAACCTAATATTCCTATTAAAAATAAGATTAAGGATAAATTCATAAAATTTGATATTGTTAATTTCTTTATAGTTACAGTTAATAAATGCTTTATATTTTGATTTTGTATTTTTGTTCTTTTTATTTATATTGTTTGATTTGTTGATTTTTCTGTTGACTAATTATAATTATAATTATAATTTTATAGTTTTATATTTTGTTGTTTTTAATTAACGTTACATTTTTAGATTAGAAATGAGAATTCAAAAGGTTTATTTTTATGATTTTAATTTTCATTATTTAGGTTTTGTTCCTTTTTTCACCTTCATATTTTCTATTTTAGCTAAATATATTATTTATATATTAATTAAAATGTGATATTAAATTTATTAAAGTTAAAGAGTAGGGAGTTATATAAATACTTGGGGGTTCAGTCTAATTATTTATAAGCAATAAAAATTTTAGTAAATAAATATATAACTAATACCATTCTTTGATATTCAATTCAGACTGTTATTACAAACTGTATTTATTTTTCTTTATTTGTTTTGTAATTTTATGGTTTTGTTTATATTTTTAGATTTAACAATTAAATTTATTCTCTGATATAAAAGTAATATTTATAAATAAAAGAGCTAAACAATAAAATTAATTAAAATTAATTTAAATGAATTAAATTGAAGTCTAAGTTTATATTATTCTTCCTAATATTTTTTGTATTTTAATAATAAAATTGAGTTACTTATTATTTCTATTTTTACTATATTATTTGTTTAATTAATTATATACAATACTAAAAATAAACCAATTCTTTTTATACCATTGATAATAGTGTTAAAACAAAATTAACAAACCAAAACTTAAATTAATAAGAGAATTAGCAGCTACAGAGATATCTTTTTAATTAAACTATTAAATAGAAATAGTGTTATTAAATATTTTATTTTTATTTTTAACTTTTATTAGTTATAGGGAGCTAAGAAGAGAGATTTAGATTATTATTTAGATATTTATTTATCTTTGAGAGGTTCAACTGTAAAATGATAAATATTATTAATATTTAGGCACCACCCCAGAAATAGATAGCTACAAATAAAAAAAGCCAAACTACATCCACAAAATGCCAATAAAGTATTCCGGCTTCAAATCCTTGGTGATGTTGTTTTGTTAACTGATAATTTATCATTCTAATGAAACCTACTAAAATAAAAATAGTTCCAACAATAACATGTAATCCATGAAGACCAGTAGAAGAAAAAAACGCTGAACCATATACACTATCAGAGATTGTAAATCCAGCTTCGCAATATTCAAAATATTGTAAACCAGTAAATATTATTGCTAATATTATAGTGGCAAATACACCATTGATAGCTGCTTTTCTATCTCCAGCTATTAAGGCATGATGACCATAAGTGATAAATGCTCCACTAGATAATAATAAGAAAGTATTAAGTAATGGTATAGCAAATGGATCTAAAGGAGTTATACCAAATGGAGGCCAAGATCCACCTATTTCTATTGCAGGTGATAAACTAGAATGAAAGAAAGCCCAAAATACAGATAAAAAAGCAAATATTTCACTTACTATAAAGAGAACTATCCCTAGCATTAAACCATTTTTTACTTGTTTTGTATGATGACCTAGATAGGTTCCTTCTGTAATAACATCTCTAAACCAAAGTATCATACCAGCAACAGTTAAAATAAATCCTATAGTTAATATTGATCCTCCATTATAATATCCATGCATATATAATACAGCACCAATTGCCATATTTAATAATGAAAAACTTAATAAAATAGGCCAAGGGGAAGGGTCTACCAAATGAAAAGGAAAATGTTGATATTGATTTATATTTATTTTCATATTTGTTTTTTTTTATTTTTATTTATTTATCTTTATGACATTGAGTAGTATTATCTTTTCTTTGCATCTTTATATTCATTTGTTATTTTTATAAGTTTATTATAGCGAGATAAGATAATAACTATAAAACATAATTATGTTTACTCAGATTGGTTAAATTAAAATTGCTATAGTGTTTATATTATTACATATTTTTTATAAGGTTAATAATAACTTAAGATAAAATTGTATACTGAGTTACTTCTACTTTATTTTAATTTGATATTCTAATTTTATTAATTAATATAAGAGTTAGATATTAGAGATTCTTGTATTTTATTTATCTTTTTATAAGTTTTTAGAGTAAATATAATAAGATTTAATAAAAATCTAAACTACATATCTAAATATAATCTAGTTTACAATTCTATATTTATTTTTTAGTAATTTAGCTGTTATTAATTTAAGTAACTATTTATATATTTTATACCTAAGATTAAAATTATATTATTTAATATTATAGAGGAATATACACATAAAAATAGATTTGTCTAGTATGCACTTATAAAGATTTATATGTAATAATTAAGGTTATAGTAAATACCTAAATTAGAGTATTAATAAAAATCTCACTTTATTAAATTAACCTTTATTTATATTCTTAACTCTAATTTATTTAATAGTTGGTATCTTGTTTCTAAACTATACTTGCTTAAAGAGCAGTTATAATTTAAAACGAGTGTTTAAATTTAGAAAAATAATATTTTTAATTCTTTTTAAGTTATGTTCCTTTTAGCTTTAAGTTTGGAATCCTAAATATTATTAAATTACAAATATAATCTCCAACTCTGTCAAATTATAAATATTTCTAGGGGTTATAAAGAAGAGACAAATTATAGGGACCATATCTATATTATATTATCTTATTATTATTTAAAACTGATAATATAAAGATAACTATTTATTGGTAATATATATTATCATTTAGATTATTATTTAGATATTTATTTATCTTTTTATAAAAATAAATTAAAAATAAAATAGGAAGTATTATGAAAAATAGATTAAAATTATTGAGAAGCTGAATCAATCCAGACTAAGAAATCAGGAGAAGAAACAGCTTCCACTACAATAGGCATAAATCCATGCCAAACCCCACAAATTTCTGAACATTGACCATAAAATATCCCAGTTCTTTCAGCCAAGAAAGAAACTTGATTTAATCTACCTGGTACACAATCTAATTTTAATCCTAAAGAGGGTACAGCATAAGAATGGATAACATCTGATCCTGTTACAATTAATCTTATATGGCAATCTACAGGTATTATAAGTTTATTATCAACATCTAATAATCGGAATTGCCCTAATTCTAAATCAGATTCAGGAATCATATAAGAGTCAAAATCAATAGATTCTCCACTATCTGTTATAAAATCTGAATACTCATAAGACCAATACCATTGGTGCAAAGAATTAAAAAAAAAAAATAATTAAATTTTAATTTAAAACTATTTCGACTGTACATTAAGCAAGAGGTTATAAGAATGTTAACCTCTCACCCACCAGTGACCCAGTCTGTGGCAACAAATGAAAAAAAAATAAACCATTTACTGACAGTCTTGTACTATAAAAGGTATCAAATTTATAGCATTTTAACTGTTTTCACTAGTGTCGCCAAAAGAATTACTATTAAATATTTTTATTTTTATATTAATTTAGTATCTTTAAAGAATCCTATCGAATTCTTAGAGGTATTTATTAAATATCTCACGACTATCAAATATATTTATATCTTTCTGTAAATTTTTCTACTGAAGATAGATTTAAAAGAACTTTATTATTCTACAACCTTCTATTTTTACTATACAAGGAAAGGTATTTATAGTTATTTAAATAACAAAATATAGAAAATTAAACTAAGCCTAATTTATAGTACATAGATTTATGTATATGAGGTAAAATTAAAAATCTTAAATTAGAAATAGAATTTGGTTTTATATATATAGAATATTTATTTTTCATATTAACTTTTTCTATTGTACAATCTAAATTAAATTTATTTATTAAAATATCTACTAAAATACCTATCTCTCTTAATGTCAAAGTATAAGAATATATTCTAACACCACCACCTGTCCAACTACCATCGGCACTAATTCAGATGGCTAAACTTAAGGGTGTTATATATTTTTCTATTTTAAGTTGTATTATTTTGTTCCCTTTTTTATAAAATAGTTTATATATTCAGACTAAATTTCTAAAGGTATAGGTATTAAATTCATAACCATAAATTTCTTTATCCAAATCTTTAATAATTAATGTATATTTTCTAGGCTTTAGTTTATTACAATATCCTCTATATAAAAAGAATTCATATAGACTAAATAAATATTCTTTATGTATAATATTTTGTTTAATATAAATTCTTACTCCTTCCCCAGATATTTTTTGCATATAACCATCTCCTAATAATAAACCAAAGATTATTGATATTACATCAAGATTATGAGGCCCTATTCTATTAATAGCTCTACAATTACTATGAAAAGTTCTATTTATTATTGAACTATTAGGTATAATTTGATTTTGATATTTTGGGTTAGATAAATATAAAGGGTTATAATAATTTCTAGTATGAATTGTTTTATTAGGTAAATATAATTTATATTTAGTATTATAAAATCTATAACAATTATTGTAAGGATCTCTACCCTTCTCTACACCATTACTAAATTTTGGAGATAAATTATTTTTAGAGGCTAAATTATAAAAAATTAACAAATAAAAATAAAGTGATAAAATAATTATATAATTCTTAATATAACAAAATATAGAATAAAAATAATTAAATGGTTGTAGAATAATATTTTTTTGACCTAAATTGGTGTCTTTTATTTTATTTAATATATATGATTTTAGGCCAATGTTTAAATAACCTACTACTTTTATTGTTAAAGTGGGTGAAATTACTTCCTTTTTCCCTCCCACTCTTATATTTATGAGAGATTATAATATATAAAGTAAAGGAAAGTTGGACTATATCTTCATCCTTATATTAGAGTTATATTTATATAAGAATGTTTCACATCTAGTCTCTGAGGAACCTACTTTTGCGAGATAATTATGATTTAGCAATTTGGTTTCCTGCTGATTGTTCTGTATTCCTTTTAAACCCTCTCCAAATTAAGTTTTAACCAACCAAGAAGAGAGAAAAAAAAAAAGAATTCATTACGATGATTTTCACAAATATTTATTTTTAGTTCACCATTTTGTTGGGAGGTAATAGTCAAATAGTGATAATTTTTTTAAATTGTTTGGTTACTAAAAAATATTTCGTACATGTAATTATCAGAAGATTCCAGCATATGGTGAAATTTTCAATTAGCCTTTCGACTAAAGGGGACAAAGTTTTACTGGTTGTTTGTATTAAATTTTATTTAATATTCTAGTGAAAATTACCGAGTTACTAAGCTATGAAAAAGATTATTATTATTCTATTTTAAGAGAGAGATATTATCTTATATGATGAAAAGGGCTTTAACTAAGCAAAACAAAAACAAATTTGGTAATATTAAATAGCTGGTAGTAAATAGACAGCTAAAAAGATTAATTAGTAGAGAGATAAATTAGCTCTTAATCCAACCTTTTTCATTATTAACCAACAAGATTAAAGTATTTCATATATTTAGTAATTATTCATATTTATTTGTTTCCACAGGTTTAAGCTCTATTAATTTAACAAATAAAAATAAAAATAAAATATTAGTAAATTTCTATAGTTTCAAGGTATTATAATCATATAAAGAATGACTATAACCAATATTCAAAGAAAATTAATTTAACAGATCCCTCTCACAGGAGTGTAATAGTAGATGAAAAAGAGACATAATAATTTAGGTGTTGTTTATTATATAAATAGAAACTATGGTGTGAGGAATATTCTATTCAACTAAAAAGAATGGAACCAACTCCCAAAATAAAAATAATTAGTTGAGGTTTAACAAGATATGAAAATAATCTTATTCTTGCACAACAATATTTATATTATTATTAAATGTAATAATAGTGTGCTCCAATATTACCATAATGTAAGGAATTAAATTTATACTACTATTATTGACCTTTGTAATTAAAATTTGCTTAGTAACTGGCAGTATTTAAAATAAATATATATAAAATTTTAACTAACACCAAGTATAGGATAATCCATTAAATATAATAATCTAAAGGAAGGAAAAGCAATAGCTATTAAGATTAAAGCAGGTGAAATTGTCCATATTAATTCTAGTACTGTTCCATGTGTCAGATATTTGTGTGCTATAGGATTTTTAGTTGAGTTATAATAATACATTATTGAAAAAAGAAACCAAAAGACAGCAAAACAAATAACAACTAAATAGAATCCAACAGTGTTATGCAAAGTAACCAGACCTGTAAAACCTGGAGCTGCACTATCTTGAAATCCTAATTGCCAAGGTTGTGCTACATCATTAAAGATAGGATTAATAATAGGATTGAAAAACATAATTAAATTAATTTTTTATTGTCGCTCTTAATTTACTTTTTTCTCTTGAAAATTAATGATCCTTTCCTAATTTATACTTATATATTTTTAATTTGGATCCCTACACTGAATCTAGAAGGTAAATTATGTTAAGTTATAGTAATATTAGCATCTTTCTGTTATATTTTAGTTCCTGACTCACTACTTTGTGCTGTTAGCATATTTATTTTTATAATACTAATCAAAACATTTTAAAATCCAATTGGATTTTTATTATTTAACTTTGCTTTTAATTCAGTGGTAGACTTGATTATAATTTTAGTAAGTATAAAAAAATATTAGATTTATAATTTAGAGATAAATGCCTAGTGATTAATTCACGACTCTAACTTTAAACTGGTATTAAAAAACAAATATAAATATTTTCAATTTAATCCTAATGAGTTAGTTAAATAGCATCTTAAGATTGAACTTTGAGGTAAGATTCTTATATCAGATTTGAATTATTTTTTATTTTAAAAACAATAATAAATTATTAATTCTTTTTAAGATATAATCTAAAGAGTAAAGGATTTGAACCTTTATAAATTAAAACAAAATAGAAAAAAAAGAATGAAATTATAAAAAATATAAAAATTAAATTACAAAGTTCTCTTTAATTTAGCTCTTGTAATTTCCATTTATTCCGAAGCCCTTTTCTTTATTCTCTTATCTTAATTATTAAAATATAACAGATAATAAAGCCTCCTACATAAAGGGGGTTAATTTCTTTATTTCTTTTAGTTACTCACCTAAACTATCACTTAAAAATAGAACAAGGCTTTATATATTTATATAACAAATTATAAATATTAAAACTAATAAGGATTAAATAATTAAATTGTTTATGTATATTTATTGTTTGAGAAATTTAAATTTGCTCTAATATTTATTCTTTTTCTTCAATAGTTGTAGCAATATCAATTAAAGTATTTTCACTTATTCCTATTAAAGGTACAATTATTAAAAACCAAGAAAAATAAAAGGCTGTTGCGATTTGACCTATCTCTACATAGGGAGTCACAGGATGTTGTGAACCAATCCACATTAAAATAATAAAGTCAACAACAAAGAACCAGAAAGCTATTTTCATAGCGGGTCTAAATTGATTTCCTCTTATTCTGGATAAATCAGTTATAGGTAAGATTATTAAGATTAATAAGGATCCAAACATTCCTACTACTCCTAATAATTTATTTGGTATTGATCTCAATATTGCATAAAAGGGTAAAAGATACCATTCTGGCACTATTGAAGCTGGTGTAACCATAGGGTCAGCGGGAATATAATTATCACTATGACCTAATAAGTTAGGATAAAAGAACACAATAATAGATAAAATTAAGAAAAATGCAAAAATAGTTATTAAATCTTTAAAAATAAAATAAGGGTGCATTGCTATTCTATCTCCATGTGAACTTACTCCATTTGGATTATTTGAACCATGCACATGTAGAGCTAATAAATGTGCCACAGCTAAGGCCGCTAATAAGAAGGGTAATAAATAATGTAAAGAAAAGAATCTATTTAAAGTGGCATTACTTACACTAAAGCCTCCCCAAATTAGTTCTACAATATCTTGTCCAAAGACAGGAATAGCGGATAATAAATTAGTAATAACTGTTGCACCCCAAAGTGACATTTGTCCATAAGGTAGTACATAACCCAAGAAACCTATAGCAATCATAAGTATTAAAATTATAACTCCAATAGACCAAACTAAAACTCTTGGAGTTTTATAAGAACTATAATATAATCCTCTACCTATATGCATATAAACAAAGATAAAAAAGAATGAGGCTACATTAGCATGAGTATATCTAATTAACCATCCATTATTTACATCTCTCATAATATGTTCTACACTATTAAATGCAAAATCAATATTAGGTGTGTAATGCATTGCTAAAAATGCTCCAGTTAGTATTTGTATTATTAAACAGACAGCTAATAATGAACCAAAATTCCAAAGATATGATATATTAGCAGGTTGTGGTGAATCTACCACATATGAATTTAACAATCTAAGTAAGACATGTGTTTTTAATATTCTCATTTGTATGTTTTGTCTCTTTCTGTTTTTATTTTTTTATTTAATAAATATTTTCCTATTTTATTTTTTTCTTTATTTATTTGGTTTTATTTTTATTTTTATTTTTATTTTTATTTTTATTTTTATTTTTATTTTTATTTTTATTTTTATTTTTATTTCTTTAAGTTTATTTTAATTTTAAAGATAAATAGATATAAAAAAATGAGTTTAATTAGATTTATAATTAATAATAATTATAACCATGACAAAATATCACAATATTAGAAAATTTATTATATTATATAATTTTACTGCAAAATAAAAAGAGGTTATATATTATATAAATAAAATTATAGAGTTAAATAAATACTAATAAAATTTAGTATTCTTTTTGGCACTATAACAATATTTTATTATTAAATTAATAATTGTTGTTATTAAGCCAAAAAAGATTTGAACTTCTACAAATTCCTCATCAAGAAATCATTCTACCATTAAATTATTGGCTCTCAATATAACATCTTAATCTATATAAAAATTAGTAGTGTCTCGTTACTTAACTTCTTTTAATCTATTTACTATTCATTACTGGACTAAATTTAATTTTATTATTATTTGTACCTCCTTTTTTGTTCAATTAAACAATAACAATTCAATATTTAAATTATATTCTTTAATTAGAAGAATTAATAACAAAGAAGCTTGATTTAACATCTCTAATCTTTGAACGCCTTAATTTCAAAATAGTACTATTATTATATAGATATTTTATATTTTTAGTTTTATTTTTAATCCTTAAAACCCAATTAGTTTCACAAATAGAAGAATTTTTATCTACTTAAATAAATTTCTCAAGTAATCAATAAAAAATAGAAGAATTTAGGAAAAAAATAGTTTACAACCCCTCCTGCAACTTTTTTCCTTATTAGAAATTTTTATTTCTTATAATAACCTGAAAATTAAACTTCAATTATTTAAATTGATTATATTATTACTTCAGCTAAATTAAATTTCTATTCTTTGTTTTAATTTCTACTGTTAATTAATCCTTTATTAAATTTTAAATTATACTAATTTTCATATCTCTCAGATTTCTATAATTTGGAATTCTACTCTGAATTATATTTCTTAAAAAAATGGTTCCAGTTACCTATATTTTACATCTTAATTTTATTTTAAATAATGGAAATTATTCAGTAATAAAGCATAAATTTATTAATATATTTTATAATTTTCATGTTATATTTAATTAATCAGAAAATTTTTATCCTAATAACCATGAAATACAAATTTTATATTGATTTTGGAATTTGGATCCTGAAATAGCATCTAGGTTTTCTTAGTTAATTTAGAGATTTTTCAAACTCATTCTTAAATTATAATTAAGATTACTGAGAATTTTAGTAACAAATTAGTTAGAAATTAACTACCAATTGTAGGAGTTTTAGGTTAAATCTTTTAATAAAAAATAAATGATAATCCACCAATATTAATATATTCTCAATTATTTATTCCTAGATATTATATATTATGGCTCATAATAATTAAGAGGGAATTTATAATTAAAAATACAGCCAAAAAGAGGCTTTAACTTTTTAGATATAATATAATTTATCCTGTAAATACTAATAATATTTTAAACAAAATTTTGTTACTATCCTAATTAAAAATATTCTTTAGGGGTTAAAAATATAAATTATTAATAGATTTTTCTATTTTATATTAAAAAAATAACCCCACATAATTGAAGGTTCAAAATAATAATAACAATTAATAATAGGAATCCCATTAATCCTTCTAAGATTATAAAAAATTGAGTAGAATTTTCATAATATGTTATTTTTCTTTTTAATTTAGGAAATTTACTTTCTATTTCATATTTTGATATTAAAAATAAAGAAAGTATATAACCAAAAACATTGATAAAACAAATCAAAACAATTAAACTTAAAGTAAACCTTGAGAAAGCCATATCTAATTTTAGATTCAGATTCCCCTGATTTATTTTAACATTTGTTACTAAGAATAATTGGTAAAATTTAAATATTTTTATTTATATTGATGATAATCTTTTCACTTTTCTATTTTAAATTTAGTTATTGATTTAAATATTTTAGTTTTTTAAAATCATCAATTTATTTTTATTTTCATCAGTAAATATCCACCCAAAGGTGGAAATAGAGAACTAGAAAATAAATAGAAAGCAATGAAAAGAAGAATATAAACTAGAAAGGTGATATATCAAATGCGACTAATATACTTGGAACTAGTATAATAAAGGCTACAGCTACTGGTAATAGATTTAGCCAGCACAAAGAAATTAATTGATCATATCTTAATCGAGGTAATGTTGCTCTAAACCATACAAAGAAAAAACAAAAAATACAAGTTTTCAATCCTAATATAATAGCTTGAAGATTTAAAAAAGACTCATTTACAAAGAGTTCGGGTAGATTATAACCACCAAGGAATAAGATTGCAGTTAAACAACTAAATAACACAATAGAAGAATATTCAGCTAGGAAGAAGAAAACAAAAGGTACTGAAGAATGTTCAGTGAAAAATCCAGCTACTAATTCTGATTCAGCCTCTTGTAAATCAAAGGGTGTTCTGGACGTTTCTGCTAAAATAGCTATGAAATAAAAAATAAACACAGGTAATAATGGAATAATAAACCAAATAGCTTGTTGAGTTTCTATTATAGTAGTGAAATTTAATGAACCTGTTAATAAAATAATAATAAGTATTGCTGAACTTAAAATTAATTCATATGAAATCATAGCGGCTGTAGATCTTAGAGAACCTAAAAAAGCATATTTAGAATTAGCGGACCAACCTGCTAATAATACTCCATATACACCTAAAGAGGATAAAGCAAAGGTGTATAATATCCCTAATGAAAAATCAGAAATAGCTAACCCTTGTCCAAAGGGTATTATTCCCCACATAATTTTAGTGGTATATTTTAATTTTATTGAAAGAGATTTAATTTTCTGTTACCAAGTATCAACCTTAGGATTCTTATATTTTGTTAAATACCCAACTCGTGTAAAGGCTTAAGGTTATCAGATTAAAAACAAAAACAAAAACAAAAACAAAAAACAAAAACAAATATTAAAAATATTTATTAAAAAACTAGTTAATAAAGAATTGAAGGAATCATATGATATTCTTATTAAATACTATACTATATAGAAGAGAACAAATAATTATATTTATATATATTCTATATTAATTTTCTAACCCCTTTTCTTTTTATTCAACAAGATAATTAAAATTTAGTTAGTAAGATAAAATTAAAAATAAAATATTCTAAAGTGAATAATATTCAGTACAAAATACTAAACCCTCTATTATTTAATATTTATTATCAAGACTCCAAGAACTTAAATTAACAGCACTTAATTTAAAATACCTGTCTTCAAATACAATAATTATATTCTTTTTTAAAATTAAATTTACACAAAATTCTACCATTATACAATTGCAAATAAAATCTTCAAACTAAAAACAAAAACAAAACAAAATAAATTTCAGGATATTAACCATATTTTATTTTATTATTTGAGTGGTAAAAATTCTTGTTAGATTCACTTTTTACATAGTATTTAAAAATAGAATATAAATGAAGATTTAAATATTTGTTTATTATAGAAATATAAAAACATATTCTGGTATTCCCTCTTAAATAATTTTTGTTATGAACTTAAAACTTATAAAATAGAACCTAATATAATTTCTTTTTAAAAATAAATAAAATCTTGATATGAAGGAGGATTAGATCCTTTTATTCAAGAGTCTATCTTTACAAGAAGAGCGAGAGTAATTAATAAATATAATTCTTTAAGGCGGCAAGAATAAATAAATTGATGCCTTTTTATTAAAATATCCAGTATATATAAAATTTGGACTATATCTTTAATATAATAAAAAATAGATATAGTGATAGTGTCTCCTATATTCAAACAAAAAAACAAAAACAAATATATTCTATTCTTAATATATTATTTCACGTTTAGTCTCTGAGGATCCTAATCTAATTAAAGATTTAATTTTTTGGTTTCCTGCTGATTGTTCATTGTTACATACTTGAAATTGTTACTGCCTCATAAACAAATAAAAAGGAGTATTCAAGCCTTTAGAATTTTCCAGCAAATAGTGAAATTTTAATTAAGCCGGTTTTAGTTAACCTAATAAACTGAATACTAATGTAGAAATAGGTGCTAAATAAAATAAAACTTTATTGGATTGAGAAGGAATTACAGTCTCCTTAAGTATTAACTTTAGAGCATCAGCAAATGGTTGAAGTAACCCATAATACCCTACTGTATTAGGACCTACTCTTCTTTGATGGGCAGCTAATTGTTTTCTTTCTATTAATGTCATAAAAGCTACTGATAGTAGAACAGGTAACAGAATACATAAAACATCAATTAAATTAAGAAGTACACTTGTTATTGTTAATATAAAATTATTTGTTATCATTTTATTTTTATTTTTTAATTTTATTTCTCATTAGATTTACCATATTATTAAATTTAATATAGAAATATTAATGAAATCACTGTATATTTTTGCTTTTATTTTTTACAGCCAAGATATAAAATCAAGTTATTATCCTACAAAGAATTACAAATTTTTAATATTAATAAAGAGGGTTAACTAGAATAATAAAATTGGATTAAATTAATTAAATTCCTATAAAATAAACTGTAGCTAGAATTTGAGAGCTCACAGTATCTTATATTTTTTTGGTTTTTTGAAAAGAATCTTTCTACTTTATATTCTTTAAATTTTGCATATTTTTCGTATCTATTTTAGATTAAGAAATTTATTTTCTTATATTTTTCTAATAAAGTTTCCTTTCTATAGAGATTATATAAAATTATATAACTAATAACCTAAGGAATTAAATAGTTAATCTGTTAAATTTTAAATTTGTTTAAAGTGTATCTTTTTTCTATCTTCTTAAATATTAGATTTACAACCCCTCAAATTATTACAAAAAAAATAACTTTTTCTATATTAGAAATAATTACCTTTAAATTTAAAGTGAATAAAATTTTTATTTTATAATTTCTGTATTTAATTTTTGTTTTGCGATTTTGGTTATTTAGATTTTTTTGTTTTAGATTTGTACCACTTTTAAATATATTTTTTAAATATTTCTTGTTATAGAAAACTATTTACCTAATTTTTATTTGTTATATTTATAGAACCCTATCATAATTTAGTTATATATCTATAAATTTTACTAAAACACTTTGCCCATTCTTATTAAAAAGCTAATAAAGGCTTAAGCTTGACCTTTATAATAAAAATCTAATTTGAGTAGAAAGTATAGAACTTTTAAGGTAAAGCATAGATTCAGAGGACTAAAATTTTAATCTCACAACAGATAATCAAACCTCTATACAAGATAGTGGCTAGTTCTTCTATTTAAATAGATAACCAGTTCTAATTTATACTTTATACTTTAAAAAAGAGATATTTTGTTTAAATATACAAATTTAAAGAAATAATTCTAACCAAGTACCTATAATTTATTTTTTAACAAGTATTCTAAAATAAAACTCTTAATTATTAATTATTTATTTTTTACCTTTATCTTTCATATTTCTATTCTTTAGAATTGTGCAATAAAGATAGTTTAAGAATATCTTGTGAAAGAGTAAAAAACCAAAAAACCAAAAAACCAAAAAAATAACCAACTTAAACATAAGAAATTCCAAAGATTAAATTTTAATCTGTTAAACAAAAATTTAAGACTACATTTATATTACTAACAAAATTAATAATCTATAAACTATTTTTGTTATTACTAATTACCTTTATATTTATAGTCCTATTAAAGTCATTTAGAAATTAAAATTAAATTTGTCTAAATGAGTGGGCTTATAACTACTATTAAAAAGAGAAAAATAAAAAAAAGGTAAACAAAACTAAAAAGAACTAATAAAAAGAACAATTTTTATTTTTTAATTAATTTTGTTCTTTTTGACACTATAACGATATTTTATTTTTTTTAAGCCAAAAAAGATTTGAACTTCTACAAATTCCTCATCAAGAAATCATTCTACCATTAAATTATTGGCTCTCAAGTGTTGAATTAATACCTATAATTTTGTTTAACTTAACTTCTTTTAAGAAAGATTTTATTTTTTGTTAACGTTAACTAAAGTTTTATTTATAACTCAAATTTATTCCATTTATTCCATTTAAATATAATATAAAATATAAAGTATAAAATATAAAATATAATATATAAAATATAAAATATAATATATAAAATACCATACAACCTTCTATAATTAAACTAATAATGATTAATTATTTCTAAATCAAGATCAAATTAGTTATGGAATTAGGATATTTTTCGTAAATAGATTCATTTTATATCCAGTAATAATCTACAATTTTTTCATTATATCTTTTTATATTTAGGTTTAAAATTATATTTATAAAGTATAAGTATAGTATTTGGAGTAAAATTTTGGAGATGTAGGAATTCTAAATCAACTACTCTAGAAACAAAAAATAAATAATCAATATTAATTAGAAACTCTAAAGTAGAAGTAGAAAACTAAAATAAAAAAGTAAAAATTTAAATAATTTCAAAGTAAGAATTAATCTAATATAGGCCTTAGTATAATCTATTTATAACAAACAGATATTTAATTTATATTATCAAAATTTCCTCATACCTGACTCTCTTCTTATAATAAAATAGAATGAAAATTTAACTTTTATTTTATTTATCAGGGAAGAAAAATTATAAAAAACAAAAGATATAAACTTATAAAATTAATTGTCTAAAAAAACAAAATAATATATGTAAAAGAAGTAGTAAATATTTAGAGGGCCCTTAGCTTAATAGGTAGAGTACCTAATTGTCAATTAGGGTTGTCCCAGTTCGAATCTGGAAGGGCTCGTATAAAATATCTTTATTGATATATTTAATTAGTATTGTTAATTTTAATAATTAGTATAAAATATATACCATATACAGAATTATAACTATAGTAATAAAAAAAAAAAACAATCAAAACAAACAAAACAAAAACAAAAGGAATAAAAAATCTTTTCAAAAACCAAAACAAATATCTAAATCAGATAATATTCTGAATTAGAATTTTTATTAAATAGGGATAAGAGGGGGGGTAGGAAGAGGTAGTGACCTTAGAGAAAGGGGCTTAATTACATAGAAACTAAGAATTTGGTGGAGTTAACTTTTATAAATTTTACACAAAAATTCTATGTGGACAAATAACAAAGTGCTTTTGCATGTTCACCTATCTTTTGGTATATAATATCTTACTCGAATTATAAAGGTGTCACCTAACTATCATAGGAGTGTTATTTAACGACACATCAACACATGGAGTATTATTTTACGATCAAAACAAAATAAGTAGGTATAATATTATTCACTTAGGTTTTAAAGCATCATTAACTAGAAGAAATAGGGGTTAATTAGATATGAAATATTAATTAAGTGAATGCTTGAGTTAAATATAAAAAAGAGAATATAATTATAGCAAAAAGAAATATATATCCTACTAAACCTTCAATTACTACTACCATTATAGATGATTTTTCAAATAAGCTTAAGATTTTATTAAATTTTGGATATTTATCTCCTAATTTGTAATATTTGATCAATAATACAAATGATAAATAACCAATGACATTAGTAAAACAACTTAATACTATTAAAGATAATATTAAAAAACCAAATGATATTTGTGTAATAGGTTCCGCATCATTAGGGATATTAAGATCTAGATATGATAACAAGAATGCAAAACTAAAGGATTCTTTATATTTATGAATATTATTTTTAATTATTTGTATCATATTGTTATTTGCTACTATCTTTTGAATCGCTGCTACTATCTTTTGAATCGCTGTTACTATCCTTACCCTTATCCTTACTCTTATCTTTTTTATCATCATCCTTATCTGGAGATGAACCTCCTCCATCATTATTTTTAATCACATTATTATATATGATGGTTGTACCTGCTGCACCTGTGATATTTTTATGTGTGTTATCTAAGATTATTTGACCTAACTTTTTAGATAATAAAATTAAACCTATTGAAATAGACACTATTAACATTTGTAATATAAAATCTAATGATAAATTCATTAATAATTCTATATTATATAAATTTAATATATTCATAATTTTAAGGTGTATATATGACTTTTTGTTATTTTATTATATTATAATTCATTAGATTATAATATATTATATATAATTATAAGTTATAGTTATATATAAGCTTACCTCCTACAATCTTTATTAAGATTTGCACTTATATCCATTCATCTGAATGTGTAATACTAATTATACTATTAAAGATTTATTATTAAATGAAATATAAAATTGTAATCACAAATGATTATATTATCCTTCTGTTATTATTCTTTTTTATCTTTATTAATGATATATTGTTTAGTAAATAGTTATTGGAAAATGATATATAATTCCACAATTTATGAATTTTGTATTGTTTTAAACAGAATATTATAAAAGAAGTTTGTAAATTATTATAATTAAACTCCATAGAAATAAATCTACCTTTATGAATAATAGGTGATACAATACCTAAGTTAGCTAAAGTTTTAAATAGAAAAATATTATCAAATTTTGCAAAATTATGTAAATAAATTTTATAATTATTATATTTTCTAATAGATAAATATTTCATAGCTGAAATAATCATATTTTCTTTATTTATATAATTATTGATAAAGAAAGATCTAATGATTATACCATCATAAATACAGATACAATAGGGGCTATGTTTATTATCAATTAGTCTTGTTTCTAGATCCATAGTAATAATATTATTATTAAATTTTTTAGCCTTTTTAATTAACTTAATAAATTTTGATGATTTTTTAATAGTTATTAATCTTACTTCATCATTAACAAAATTAAAAGTTTTTGGTCCAAGATCTCTAATAAATGTAATATCATCTATATATTTATCAACCCATTCTAATGTTAATTCTCCATCTTTAAATAATTTAACTGAATTAACTTTATTATTTATATCAATAATAGCTAAATTTTTATTAATTAATTGTATAAAATATGTATTATCCATTTTATGTAATAATTTACCATATTTTAATGGATCCATAGTAATAGGTAGCTTAAAATGATAATAATTTTGATATTTAATATCTTTATCTATTGTTCTAATAGGTGCTATACCTTCTCTTATACCAAATGAAAAGACTATACCACTAATAGGAACATCCTCATATCCACCAGTCTTCAAATCAATAATAGCAACTAAATAATTGTATAGAGAATCTTTATCCTCTAGATTTAATTTTTGTAGTTGACCAATCGTTGCTAATTGACCATTATCTCTTTTAATTCTAGCTAATAATATTATATGAATATCACTTTTTCTATCAATAGTATCAATATTTTCTTAATTTATTTATATATTATTATATATAATATTTGTCTATTTTGTGGTTTTAATTTAACCTTATTATATTTTTTTTTCTAAATCATTTAAAAATAAACCTAAAATAGGGAATAGTCTTTAATTTATTAAAAATACATTTGATTACGAGAAATCAGGGTTGAACTGATGATATCTACTTGGAAGGTAAATGTTATACCACTTAACTATTCTCGTTATTTATATAATTTTATTAATTTATGTCTCTTTTAAATAAGATTATTAAAAATATCTCAAGAGAAACAAACAAAAAGATAATATTTTTATTTTCATATTTGTTTATTTTTCTATGTTAATATAAATAAAATTTAAATAAATCAAGATTATCTTTAATTTATAATCTTTTTTATACTAATTATATGAGGTAGTTTGTTAATTTATTTTATGGATTTCCAGTCACTAGAAATATTATTTTATTTTATAATTTAAGAAAAAAGATAAAACTATAAAAAGATCATAAGTAGAACAAATTAGAATTATTAGTTTATATTAGACATCTTATTGGACTCAAACCAATAAACTGTTGCTTTGAAGGCAAATGCTTTACCAATTCAGCTAAATAGAATACAGCAATATAATTAGTGTAGCTCATATGGGTGTAGTTGTATTAGGTTTATGATCAGATTATAAAATGTTTTATATTTGATTTTGTATTAGACCCTCGTTTAGTTTATTATTTAAAACTGATAATATAAACTAAATCTCACCAGTGAGTTGTTTGAGAAGCAATTGTCCCTCTGCAGCACCACCCTGCTTCTGGGAGAATGATGGTTGAGGTGGTAGATTAAGCCATAATGCCCCATCTTGATAATAAACTAGGGAAAAATAAATCTCAATATAGCCAAACTGATTAGAGCTCACTTGGATCAAGAAGATATGCACTATTTTATTCCAATTTTCTGGCAATTTTTAGGTCTTTAATACAAATTATACCGAGGTTCTGGGACCTCGGATGTATGATATGTATAATACCTGTATAATACAGCCTGGTATAATACAGATGAGTTTTAGACCCAGCACTATAGTTGGTTGGGTCCCCCGTATTTGGGTCCCCCGTATTTGGGTGTTCGGTTCGAAATCCGATGTCTTGTGGAACCTTAATAATTAATATCTTATAATTTATTTAATTAATAATTACTCACAAATCTTTAATTAACATTCCAGTTATTATGATAAATTTGTTTAAGGCCCCAAGATCTTATTTAAAAAAAAAATCTCCCTTTAATTATAGTTTAAGAAATTGACTACCAATCATAAACTATTTTAGCTTTCAGATTAATTTAAACTGTTTGTTTTTAATTTTTTTAGATTTATTTTCTAATGACCCCCTTTTATTTCATTCTATTGATTTTTTATATCTTTCCCGAATATATTTAGTTTGGCGAAAGTTTAATATTAAAGATTCATTAATTTACTCTCAGGAACCCATCCTTTGGGAAGGATTAGTTATAAATAATACTCTACCAAGATTTAAATTTTATAATTTACCCTTACAAATTTTTAAACTTCCAGTACGAAAAGAAATATTTCTAATTGGTAAAATAAAAAAATGTTTCATTATTTCTATCCCAAGAATAATAATTATTAAAAACAAAATTATAGGAGTATTATTTTTCTTTAATTTACTTTCTTTAATAAATTTAAGATATTTATCTAATTATATATATCTCTTTCCTTGTGGTCCTTATATAGTAGACAGAATTACCTTTTATGACTCTTTGGATCTTGATTTCCTATATAATATCTTAGCAATAGATAAGGAATCAATTTTTTATATCATTTTTATATTTATAATTCTCCTTAGTTTAATGCTAGTTAATATAATAATAATTAGTTTTATTATGATTTTTTTAAATAAGTATAAATTATATAAGATTTGGTTGTTTTTAAGTTTACCTTTAAATAAAATAAAGCCTATAATAAATAGGTGTCATATCTTTGGTTTTATCTCTATTAATATTATTAAATTTTTAAATTGCAATAGCTCAGCTGAAGTATTTTTATTTAATTTAATTTATTCTTATAATAATCTATTTGAATCACTTCAGCCCACAAAACTACTATCTTCTTATCTGGGTAAGGAGACACAAAATAATTTAATTACAAATATTGATAATTCTCAAATTGGGAGTTCTCAATCTACTGTTAATTCTGTCTCCAATATTAATGAAGTTTCTAATGCTCTTGAATTAGATAATATTGAGAGCGGAACTAGTGACACAAGTGAAAATGAGAGAAGTAATAATATAGAAAAGAATTTAATTAATAAAATGGCTAATATTAAATTTAGTAATTTTAATCTAGAATTAAATCTAGAGGCAAAATATGAATATCTTAAATTTAAATTTTATAGTAAAGGAATAGATCATAATATCCCTTATTTAGAGTGGTTTATTAATTTATTGACTAAAACGGATGGAAATAAAACTAATATAGATAAGATAATAGAAACTAATTTAAATCATATCTTAAAAATAGAAAGAGAAAGTAAATTAAATAACTTAGCTTCTTTCAGAACTAAACCTTTTCTTATTAACAAAATAGATAATAGTCCTCTGGCTTTTCCTAATCTTATACCTATCTTTAAAGGATTAGCTATTTATGGCGAAGAAGATAATATTGAAGACAAAAAATAAACCTTTAATATATACACATTTAATTTAAATAATGCTTATAAAATAATATCAACCCCCTAATCACTAATTTTATAATAATATCAACCCCCCCTATTCAACTAATTCTATATTTAATTTCAACCCCCTATTCAACTAATTTTATTTTTAATATTTTAAAGAAATTTTTCACCTTATCTGTTATTATTTTTATTCTTACTTTTTTCTGATCCCCCTCATTTTATCCTGGTGATGTTTTGAATTTAAGGTTTTTAATAAACTAATTCTCCTTATTAAGAAGAGATTTATTTTTATCTACTTGAGAATGAAAGTCAATAATATCAACTCAATATTGATTTATATTTATAATTATACATTTAAATCAAGTAAAAAATAAAAAGAGAAAAAAAAAGGTGATTAATTATTAATTAATCTTATTTAAATAATAATAACAAAGAACAAAGAAAAATAACAAAAATTGCAAAGATAAGCGTTTAAAAGAAATTGATATCAAATAATTAAAAGTTAAGTTCACATTATTAAAATTTAAAACAGAATATGATCTTTTAGTATAAACAAAAATAAAAATTTAATAATCTCTGTTATACCTCCCCACCAATTATATGGTATTTTGCCATGGATAGTTAAATTGGGGAGGGTGTAACTTGGATTTTTAACTGGACCTAATTTAATTTTGGCTTTTGTAACTTTTTATTAACATAGAAATATTTAAAAAGAGCTAAATTTTAAATTAATAAAAATAAAACCAAAAAACAAAAAACATGAAAAAAAAGAATTAAAACTTTATTCTTTCAAATGAAGAATATAATATTTTATTTAAACAAAAATAAAACCACAAAAAATTAGCTAGCTTAACTCCTTTTTTCTATATTATATATGCCTTAAATATTTTATTTGGTGTTATAATTTACATTTCTTAAATTTGTTCTTTTTTCTATAGATTCGGTCTAATCTTTAATGCCCTGGTTTTGTAGGTTTTATTAATTACTATGGGGATATAATTAGACCTTATATTGGTATTGATATTCTATATAATTTTATATTACATATTTAATTGAAATTTAGGAGTATTTTATGAAGAAAAAAATAAATATATTAAATAGAGTTTTCAATGGTGAAGCTAATATATCCTCACAAAGAAATAATTATTTTTCTACAAAAGCTGAATATTTAAATAAAAGTTCTACTGACTCAAAGGCAAAAATAAATCCAAAACCAGAAATAGAAAATAAAGGTCCTTTTTAGTCTTCTCCCTCTTTTTAAGTACCTTTGGTTGTAGCAAGGATTATTATAACCTATTCTTGTTAATCTCCTTTTTAATATTAAACTTATAAACGAAATTTAATATAATTTAATATAATTTAATATAATTTAATATAATTTAATATAAAACAATTTAATATAATTTAATATAAAACAATTTAATAAATTATTAATATAAATTAAAATAAAACAATATAATATCAAATAATAACAAAAACAAAAAATAATATAAAAAAATTACCACCAATTTAAAGAGACAAATAAATCTTCACTCATTATACCAAATAAAATAAAAAATATAAATAATAATAATAATTCCTCCAACCTAAGATAATAAGAAGAGAAAATATCTTTTTATTATAGGTTAATTAAATTATATATATTAAATTTTATAGTTTATATTTCCATATTTATCTATGGATTTTATATATTTTAGATTAAGAGAAATATATATATCTTTGTAATTATTTAATAGTGACAAGATATCTTTTTAAATTAAAAGAAGTAAGTAAATTAAAAAGGATTAGTAACTAATCCTTGAAAATATTTGTAAAAATAAAAATAGGTATAAAATATATATAAAATATATATATAATAATATAATATTAAAAATTAAAAACACAAAAATAATAAGAGTCCCTAAATAAATAATTATAAAGGTTAATTAATTAATAGCACAACATAATAATTAATATTATCTTCTTTTTCACCAAAGAAAAGTAAATAGATACCAATAATTATTAACCAAGAATCATGATAACTTTACTTTTGCTTATACCCATCTTAGGTTCTTTACTTTTGCTTCCTATCTCAGATGAAACCCTAAAAGGTCAGAGCCAAGTTAAGAAAATAGCCTTAACTACTTCATTAATTAATTTTTTTATCTCTTTATTTATATGGTATCAATTTGATTCAAATACTAGCCAATTTCAATTTGTATCTGAATATCATCAATTAAGTTTTTGCCATTTAAATTTTGGTATCGATGGAGTTTCTATTTATTTTGTATTATTAACTACTTTTGTAACACCTGTGGCATTATTATCTAATTATACTAATATACATAAAAATCTAAAATCTTTTTTAATTGCCTTTTTATTATTAGAAACATTACAAATATGTGCCTTTGTCTCTCTAGATTTGTTACTTTTCTACATCTTTTTTGAAAGTGTATTACCAATATTATTTATTATAATAGTAATATTTGGTCATGGTACAGATAGATTTAGATCTGCATTTTTATTATTTTTATATACTTTAGCTGGGAGTTTACCTATGTTACTTTCTATTTTAATACTATTAAGTTATTTAGGATCCACTGATTTTCAATTAATCTCTTTAAGTGAAATAAGCTTAGAAGGTCAAAAAATCTTATGGTTAGGATTTTTTATAGCTTTTGCAGTAAAGACCCCACTTTATCCATTTATAATTTGGTTACCCAAAGCTCATAGTGATTCACCTTTAGCTGGTTCCATAATATTGGCTGCTACTATTTTAAAATTAGCCACATATGGTTATATTAGAGTTTTAATTAATTTTTTACCTGATGCTACTAATTATTTTAATCCTTTAATTCAAACTATAGCAGTAATTACTATTATTTATGCTTCATTATCAACTATTATACAACAAGATACTAAAAGATTAATTGCTTATAGTAGTGTAGCTCATATGGGTGTAGTTGTATTAGGTTTATTTTCTAATACAATACAAGGTATCGAAGGTGCCATATTATTAGCTTTAGCTCATGGATTCGTAAGTCCTGCTCTATTTATTTGTGTGGGAGGTATTATTTATGATAGAACAGGTAAAAGAATTATTAATTATATTAGAGGTTTGGTTACATATATGCCTGTTTTTACTATCTTATTCTTTGTGTTCACTTTATGTAATACAGGAATACCTTTAAGTCTAAATTTTTTAGGTGAACAATTATCTTTAATAGGAATCTGGCAACAAAATCCCATAATAGCCTCCTTGGGTGCTAGTGGTATTCTTTTTTCTGCTTGCTATTCTTTATTTTTATATAATAGATTATCATATGGTTCTTATTCTCCACATCTCCCAGTTCTTAAAGATATTAATAGAAGAGAATATTATCTATTAATTAGTTTATTATTACCAACCATTATTTTTGGTTTATTACCTAATGTCTTATTAAATCCTCTACATACTTCAATTTCAGCTTTACTTTATAATATTTAATATCTTTTTCTCCATTTTTTTAATAAATCAATTCTCTAATTTCTCTGTCACTAAAGATATCAATAATAATTTATAATTTATTTTAATATATTTGTAATCCCTTTATAATAAGAGATATATATAAGATTATATAATTTAAATTTGATAATTTACTAATTTGTAAACCTTTATTTTAATAACTATAAAAACAAATAAACCTCTTAATTTTTATATAGTTAATAATTAACAACTATGGATAATATTTAGGATTCAAGTAAGGGATAAATAGAAATATAAAATCCTGATTATTATCCCCGCTAAATTAATAATAAATAAATCTTTAATCTTTAAACTTTGATTACAAGTCTCAATCTTATATGATTAACTAACAATAAAAATATATATAAATTTTAATATGTTTAAATTTAAAAAATATTATTGTTATATAATTTAAAAGTCTAGTTTAGATTATAACTTTAAGTCATTAAATACCTCAAATCTTATTATAACTTTGTAAAATAATAAAAAATACAATAACAATATAATTATAATCTTATCTCTAAGCTAATAAATAAAAATATCCACTTTAAAATTAAAAAGTATATAGATTAGCGAACTGAAAGATCATAAAATTTAAAATAGAAAATAAATATTGACTATTTATATTTACTCCTTTTTAGCTAGATATCTCTGTCAAATTATGTTTAGACTGAAGATTAAGAGGACTCCTTATATTATTAGCCTTCTATTATTTAATGGGTGATCTAAATTTTAGCTTATATGATAATTATATAGTTAATATCTAGTCACTAAATTTTAGCTTCTATAAAACAAAATGAGTTTTAATTAATTTAAATATATGGAAGAGTAAAATAATGATAATATATAATATAATACCTTTTTTCTAATTAATTTTTTTATCTTTTTATTATCTTTACAATTTTCTTTTTTGGTTTGAGGTTTTAGAATGCAAAGTCATCCTGCCTTATATTGTTTAAATTTATTTTAAGTTTAAATTATTTAAGGTCAAATTTCTAGGTTAAACCTACAACCTTTTGATATTTAAATTTTATTTTCTTTGTTTTTTATAATCTTGTTACTATTTCTTCCTTCATAACATAAAGGATTTATTTTATTGTACTTATCTAATTGAATATAAAATTAAATAGGTATGATACTACCAGAAATCTGTGTTAATTCAGAGAGATGTTTTATTTGATATTCTATATTCTACATTTATCTGTTTGTACTTTTAAATTTTTATTACTTTATCTTTACTACTATATAAGGTATAAGCTATTAAAATTAATAAGATAAGATAAGATAAAATAGCAGAAAAATATGAAGATCAGTTCTAAAAGATAAAAATAATAGAACCAAAAATAAAAGCCCAAATGGTATTTTTTAAATAAAATTTAGTTAGTAGTATTATCATAAAAAATAAAATTTTAATTTTTAAATCAGTATAATTTCATATTGCAGAAGGATAGTTAATATTATTTTAACTTTGTTTAAAGCCTTTTTAATCTTTTATATTTATTTTTTACTTTTAAGCTATTGATTGTAGTAAATTTATAATTTTACAATTATTATAGCTGTATTAAATTCTTCTCTAATTTACCATTAATTATATTCTCTTTATAATTATTGTCTAATAAAGTCATAAGATTATAATATGAAAATTAAAATGTAAAAAATATAAAAAATAATAGAGTATACCAACTTTATGCTTAATTTCTATATTATTAGATATAATAAACAAAATATTAAATAAAACTATTAAATCTTATTGTTCTAAATCTCTTATTAAATTAAAAATATTTTATATCTTTAAGCTATTTAATACTAAATTATATTTAAAAAAAGTTAGTGCCCAAATCTTACTTATTTATATTAATTTCCAATTTTTATTGACTAACCTTCTTTATATTTAGGGTTTAGTATATAAATGGAGATTTTACAAATTATACACTAGTTTTGAATTGAATTTTTTTATTTTAAAGATTATATGATTAGATTTGTATCTTTCAGTCAAATTTATTCTTTATTAATTAATTCTAATGATTTAAGAATATAAATAAAATTAGAAGATAAATATATAAATATTTAATTTAAATTAAAGGGTTGGATAACATAGAAATATAATATATAGAAATAAAAAATAATAGTAATATGCAGGCTACTTAATATTAAATTAAAATTAAAATGACAACTCTTTTTATAAATATTTTAGCTTTTGGTACTTTATTATCAAGTATTTTTTCTATCACATCTAAAAATCCTGTAATTTCAGTTATTTTTTTAATATCAACTTTTGTTCAATCAGCCTTATATTTAATTCTTATAGGTATAAATTTTGTAGGTATCTCTTATATAATCATCTATGTTGGAGCTATAGCTGTATTATTTTTATTTATCATTATGATGATAAATATAAAACTAACAGATATTTTAGAAACTGGGAATCAATATACTAAAAATTTACCCTTAGCTATAGCCATTGGATCCTTATTTATTTTTATTTTTTTTACTATAATACCATTCAATTTTAATAATGTACCTGCTTTATCCATTTTATTAAATAAAATGACATATTTAAATAGTATATTCTCAGATTCTAATATAGTCTCAATTAATTTAATTAATACTATTGTAAATAATTCTTTATTTTCAACTGTCTCTGATGTAATAATAACAGAATTTCAACAAATAGAAGTATTAGGTCATGGTTTATACACTTATGATGCTGTATTATTAATTATTTTAAGTGTTATTTTATTATTAGCTATGTTTGCTACTATAATAATTTCTAAAAATAATAAATAGATTAATAATTTAAGTTATAATTTTACCTTGTTGTATCTCATAATATAGTATACAGATTCAATTTATTTGGTTCTATTTACATTTGTAAACCTTTCAATATTTAATTTTATATCCTTTTTATTTAAAACATATAAATAAATCTCTCTATTTAATAAAATCAATATTATCCTTTATAATAGGGTAGTGGAGAGCTAAATTAAAACATAATAAAAGTTAATGGCTAATGACTCAATTTTAAATTATAATTGATAATTAGGATAATAAAAATAAACTTGAGTTTAGCTATCAAAATATTAAATACCTTCTCTAATATTAAGAAAAATAAAAGCCCAAAATTATTATCCCTCAACTATTGTTTCTAAAAAATAAAATAATAAAATAATAACAAAAATAAAAATTAAAAGAGTAGGAGGTAAGCTTATATATAACTATAACTTATAATTATATATAATATATTATAATCTAATAAATTATAATATAATAAAATAACAAAAAGTCTATATAAAAATTCAACAAACAAATGCGAGAAATATTTATTTTATCACCGTTAAGTCAGTTTGAAGTGTCTAGTTTAATTGGATTGAATGCTCCTATATTAGGTTATTTGAATATAACTGTTACTAATTTAGCTTTGTATTCTTGTTTTATATTATTTATTGTTTTAGGGTTTCACTTATATGGGAATAATGAATCAAAAATAATCCCAAATAATTGGTCAATCTCTTTAGAATCCATTTATGCCAGTATAAATACAATGGTTAGAGAACAAATAGGAAGCCAAAGTGAAATTTTTTTACCTTTTATTTATGCTTTATTTTTCTTTATATTAATTGGAAATTTAATCTCTAATATACCTTATTCATTTGCTGTAACAGCTAGTGGAGTGGTCTCATTAGGTTTAAGTATCACTATCTTTATTGGTGTTACTATTTTAGCTTTATCTAAACATGGAATTAGATTTTTCTCTTTCTTTATTCCAGTTGGAACTCCTTTAGCGCTAGTGCCTTTATTAGTTTTAATTGAATTAGTTTCATACTTAGCTAGATCAGTTTCATTAGGTGTACGATTATTTGCTAATATAGTAGCTGGTCACACTTTACTTAAAATTTTATCTACTTATTTATTTAAATTGTTTTCAGGCAGCTTAATTGTTGCAATAATAACTTTAATACCTTTCGCGATATTTTTAGCGCTTATAGGTTTAGAAATTGCGGTTTCTCTTATACAAGCATTTGTTTTCACCTTATTAGTTTGTTCTTATTTAAGAGATGCTATTGAACTACATTAATTTTATTTTAATCTAAAATAGTTATGTCTCTAACTAAATTATATTATAGTAAAAATAATTAGACAATAGAAATAATAAATAACTAATACACAGAACAGATTATATTTCTGAAACCCTTATTTAGAAAAAGAAAAGAAACCAAAATAAAAATAGATGCATAAGCAAATTTTGGTTTTGATTCTTACAATATTCTATAACCCCTTGGGACCTACTTTTTTTTTTACTACTTTGTTTGTTTGTTTGTTTGTTTGTTTGTTTGTTTGTTTGTTTGTTTGTTTGTTTGTTTGTTTTTATTTAATTAGATTGTTCAGTATTAATAGCTAAAGCTAATAAAATAAATCCAATATGAGAGATGGTACTATAAGCTAATAATCTTTTTATTCGGGTTTGAGCTAATCCTACTATGGTTAGGTAGTTTGTTAATTTATTTTATGGATTTCCAGTCACTAGAAATATTATTTTATTTTATAATTTAAGAAAAAAGATAAAACTATAAAAAGATCATAAGTAGAACAAATTAGAATTATTAGTTTATATTAGACATCTTATTGGACTCGAACCAATAAACTGTTGCTTCGAAGGCAAATGCTTTACCAATTCAGCTAAAGATGTTATTATTTAATTAATAACAAAAATATATTTAGGGATTATTTAATTATAATTTTATTAGATCTAAAATATTAATTAGAAAATAAATATATTGTATATAGTATACAATCTAACTAGAACTATTCCCCAGCTTCACCTTAACAACATATATTGGTAATTAGATTTTATTAAAAAAACAACAAAAACAAAAACAAATATAAAACAAGAAAAGCAAATAAAAAGGAAACAAAATAGTAAAATAGAGTTAAGAAGGAATTGAACCCTAAATTTTTAGACTTTGCAGGTCTACTACAGAACCATCTGTAAACTTAACCCTTTATAGAAAAATTGGAAAGAAGTTAAAGAAAAAATTAAATATTATTTTTGCTATTTTATATTTTTAAAATATTCTGTTATATATAAAACAAAAGATTAATAACAATCCATCTTTATTAAAAAAATAGAGAATAACTTATATAACATATAATTTAATTTATACTTATATTTTTATTTAATAGATATATCCTATCTTCTTTTATAGTTTTGTGAATATAACTTTGCCAAGCTATCTTTGAATCTAGAATTATCTCCCTTGACCGAATTTAGATAAAGCATATTAAGATTAAACAGTAAAATTTAACTAAAATAATATAATATAAAATAATTAAAAGCAGAGTAATTTTTCTATAATTAATATATTTATTTATATTTCTGTAAAATAATTTCACTCTTACCTTTATTTTTATTCTTTAGTGAGATTATAAGCTATTCTATAAGAATAATAAAATTATACTCTTATCTTTAATATCAAATTAAAATTAATTTATTTTGCTCTCTAATTCAGCTTAGAGAACTAGAACTAAAAGGTTGTAAGATTTATAATCAGGAATAGTTAGGTTAGGATTCAATCTATATTTCACTATTAAGGTAAAGATAAAATAGAAATTTAATTGGAAACAAGAGCAGAGTTAACTATATTTTATAATAACTTCTAATTTAATAATAATTATTAATTTAGAATACCCTCAATATCTCATTTATATTATAGTTAATAAACTATAAAAGCTTCCTTTGTAAGCAGAGATAGTTCTTTTTTGTTTTTGTTTCAATAATTAGAGCCACACAAAAATAACAACAAAATAATTATGCCTCAATTAATACCCTTTTTTTTCATTAATCAAATAGTATTTGCATTTATAATTTTATTTTCTACAATTTATATTTTTTCTAAATATATTTTACCTTTATTTACTTTTCAACAAGTTATTAGAACATATATTACTAAATTAAGTAAAAAAAATTAATTAATTTTTACCCCCTATTAAATTTAAAAAATAAATAAAAATAAATATAAACAAAAATTGATAAAAGTATCTAATAAAAAAAGGTGTCAAAATATAAATAAACTATTAAATAAAAAGTGATAAGAGTAAAAGAGTGTAGTATTAATTGGTTAGTATGGCGATCTCCAAAATCACTGGTAGGTGTTCAAATCACCTCACTCTTGTGAAATAAATTTATACTATTTCTATAATATAAATATAGTAATTTGTTATTTTATATACTATTTTTATTTTTTTTACTATTATATTTTATAGTTTAATTTTTAATCTTGAACGAGTATGCCGAAATTTGGTAGCCGGGTGGGTTTTAGGTACTCATATTTTTAAATTGTAAGAGTTCAAGTCTCTTTACTCGTAATTAAGAAGAGATATTTTTTTAAAGGTTAATTTAATATTAAAAATAGAAATTTATTTAATCTTTAATCCTAATTTTATTTGTTTGTTTTTGTTGTCAAATTAAATTAGTATAATATATAGAATAGTCTCAAGGAAGATCAAATTAAAAATACAAACAGTCTCCATATTATTAGTATCTAATAGCAAGAATAAGCTAATCAAATAATAGATATTTATAATTTTAATAAGATATAAACAATAAATAAAAAATGTCACTATGCTAATACTAGTAATAATTCAATTCACTATAATGATTTATTTTTAAGGTTTTAATTTATATTACTCTGAGATAGAAATAATATGATTATTTTTTGTTTTTAATTCTTATTTATATGGCTTCCGTTCTAATAAATTTTTCTGAGAGATACTAACTATATTCTTCAATCAGTTAATATATTCTCTTAGTTCAATTGGTTAGAACTGCATTCTTCTAAAGTGTTAATTTTGGTTCGAGTCCAAAAGAGAATAATAATAAAATTATCTTTTATTTTTCTGTTTTTATAAATGTATAGAATCTTCTCTGTTATTATAACTGTATAGATTCTACTTTTTGTTTCTTTAAGAGAATTAGATAAAAAATTGATACTATTGAACTTGTTATCATTATTTATCAAATTAAAATTAGTTTAATTATTAAGATCAATACAATTCTCTGTTGAATTAAATTTCAAGGAATTAAATCAATATTAATTAAGTAATAAATAATATTAGCCTCTTATTATCAAATTTTAAAATAAAAAAAGTCATAAATATAAAAATAATTAAATGAATGGAAAATATTTTGAATCAATTAAAAATTGGAATTATTAAAGGTTGGAAGAGACCTACATTACTGGATCAATTAATTAAAATTTTAGATAAATCTTTCATTAGAATATTTAGATTTATCGGTGGTTTAAGTATATTAATCTTATTAGGTAGATCTTATTTTGAAGCTCCAATATGGTTAAATTTTATAACTCTTATAATAGGTTTTATTGGATTTTTAATTTTTATATTACTTATTATAGAATTAAATATATAAGATCTCTTTATAAGACTGGACAGCTTGAAGTTAGAAAATCTCCTCTTCAAAGCAAAGACTAGCTACATTATCTGTGAATGCTATAACTTGTTTAAAAGGTGCTTGTTATGCTGCTCAACCTATTGGATTAACATTAGGAGTTATGCTAGGTACTGATGAAATATTAAAACATGCTAATAGAGACCCAATATTTGCTCATTTATTAGGTAAATTTTTATATGCTTTCTTTCCAGCAGATTTAAAAAAACAAAACAAAAAAATCATTAAAATAATTAGTTGGTAAAACTAAAGATGAAATAGATAAAGAGAGTATAATTAAAACAGAGGTTTAAACTGCTCAAACTATACTCAATAATTCATTTAATACAGGTGGTATTTCTAATTCTGATTATAATGAATTGAGTAATTCATTTAAGATATTTGTTATCAAATAGTTCCGATTATAAGAAGGTATTAGTTGGAGAAATTAAAAAAATATTTTAGTTGATAAAGATAAAAAATACAAAACCACAAATGTAATCAATGATTGATAGCGTACCTTTTGTATATTATATGAAATAATAAATATGAGTAAAAAGTGACATCCTTTTATTTTTAACTATTCATAATGAATAACATATTAAATTATCAATATGGTAAATAATATTGTTAAATGCTAAACAGGGATTATAATTGAAATACGATAAAAGAACATAAACCAACTCATTTCAAACAAAAACAAAAAAATGATAAACAATACAAAATTAATTAAAAACTTAATTGTGAAACTATGTCTAAGTTTACAATTACTATTCAACAATAAAACATCATATCTTATATTTTTTATATTGATATCCACTATAGTATTTTTATATTCTTGTGTTAAATTTAATAACACTCTCTATATTCAGTCAATTGGATCAGAATTTAGTATATATTGCGGATTATCTCAAACACATCCATTTATAAATGCCATGAAAAAGGCTCAAAAAATAAAGAAAAGTTACATAGTAAATTGGAGTAATAAAGTATATCCATTTGATAATTTAATTTTCACTACTGATTTATTAAAGAAATATATAAATAAGTTTTGGAAAGATAATATAGATCAGTTAGATAAAAATTCACATATTTTATTATTAACTAGACTAAAAAGAGAAAATGGTCAAATTGTGACTATTGGTAATCTTCAAAGAATAAATGTTGATGATAAAGATTATCTAATTGAACTTTTATTAAATATAATTGAAAAGAAAACCGATCGTTATACGGATGGAGTTTTTAAAGCTATAATATTTTCTTATGGTGTTAGAAGTGGTTTAACACCTAAAACTATTGATACTGAGGTTAAATATCAAAACTATTACCATTTTAAATTTCCTATTACCATGGATCCATTAAAATATGGTAAATTATTATTTAAAACTGATAAGATTTATTTTGTTCAAATGATTAATAAAAATATTGCTATTATTGATATGGGAGATAAAATTAATAAAGTAAGATTATTTAAAGAAGGTGATTTAATATATGAATGGATTGATAAATATATAGATGAATCAACTTTTATTAGAGAAATAGGTAAAAATAAATTTACTTTTGCTAATGAAGATTTAAAGTTATTAACGGTTGATAAGACAAATAATTTTAATTATGTTAAAAACAAAAGTAATTAAGTAGCGATATTGGTGTCTTAAATTATAATAAACTATAACAATATTAATATTATGGTTGTCTAACTGATTATCAATATTATCCCCTTATGATAATGCGTTCTTCATTTAAAATATTAATGATATCATCATATGAGTGCTGAGACCGGATGTCTATTAATGAAAGTTCCCATTACCACTAAGAGTGGTTCCTAAGGGGTGAGAGGTATTGGCTCGGTTTGATCTTCAAAAGAACCCTACTGGCTAATAAGTGGTAAGGTGCCTTAATCGGCTTAAATCTCCTGTAAATACTGTTCCGCGATATATAATCATATCAGTAGTGAGAAGGACACAAAAGTTCAAACTCAAGATCTATCTATGGATCTCTTTCTCAAAGTGTCTACATTCTAAAAACATAAAACAAAATTTTAGGTAGTTGTGTTTAATAGAGATCCATCCTTTGATGAAACGAAACTAGGATGATAACCGTAAACAACCGGTCAAAACCAAAAACATGAAAAATTTATTTTCAAATATACTCTCAACAATTATTTTTATTCAAATAAATTGAATAATTATTTAAATAGGGAACATAAATTAAAATTAATTAGCTTGAGTTACACACAATCAGATAGATTTTTAGAATATCATTATCATAACAGTGCATTAAAAAGTCATAGAGATGTATTATTTAATCTTTATACCAGTTTAATGAATAATGAACGATTCATAAATTTTGGTTTCAATAAAGTTATAATAACCTCTAGCATTATTAATTCTGCAGAATATAGTTTCCACCATAACGTTTTAATAACTAATAACACGACATTTGATGAATATTATAATCAAGTGATTGATTATATAGACTCACATTATGATTCAGAAGATAATTCTTATGGAATAGAAATTATACCAGCATTTAAAGTGAAAGTATGGAATATGGATAATTATTTGAATAAAAAAATTAAAATTAATAAAAATAATACAATTCAAATATCTCAAAAGAGAAATTATTCAACTAAAAATAATATTCTTAAATTAATTCAAAAAAGATACTATTCATCAACAGCTAAAATAAATAGTAATATTTCACCTATTAAAAACAATATTGTTACTGGTATAGCTAATCCAATATCTGCTATGGATATAGAAACAATAGAATTTAATGATAATCAATACCCTGTAGCTATAACTTTATCTTATATAGATAATGGCTATCAAATTAAAAATGAATTATTTTTAATAGATTTTGACTTATTACTAATAGATACTGATAAAGCGTTAAATAATTTATGGTATGATTATATAACTTATATTACTAATAATTCTATAAAATATATTTTTGTTCACAATTTAGGTAATTTTGATGGCTATTTCATTTATAAAGGCTTATCTGAACAAATGGAACCCAAATTTGTAAATACTATAATTGATAATCATAATAGATTTATTACCATTCAAATGAAAAATAAAATTAATCAAATTAAATGGTTAGACTCTTATAGAATCTTTGCTGTCACTTTAAATGAATTGTGTGAAGTGTTTAATGTTGATGGTAAATTATGTAAATATAACCCTAGTTTTAACAATTTAGATACATTATTAAATGATGAAAAACTATTTACTCAGTTTAAACAATACGCTATTCAAGATTCTAAAGCTTTATTAAAAGCTTTATTAAGCGCTCAAGATATTTATTTAAGAGATTTTAATATTGATATCACTTCTATTGTATCTACTAGTTCACTATCTCTAAAAATATTTAGAACTAAATTTCTTAATGTAGATATACCTATTTTAAAAGGCTCTACTGATAAATTTATTAGAAATAGCTATTTTGGAGGTGGCTGTGATTATTATAAAGGCTATGGACAAAATTTATATTACTATGATGTTAACTCACTTTACCCTTTTAGTATGATGAAACCGATGCCTTTTAAATTAATTAAACAGCATAATAACCTTAACTTGGATTTAACAGTGGATAATAAATTATTTGGTTTTTTGAAGCTGAATGTGTTATACCTAATAGTGGGAGACCTATGTTACCTTTTAAATTTCAAGGGAAAACTATTTACCCTTTTGGTGAATGGAAAGGGACTTATTTCTCTGAAGAAATGAAAGCGTTATTAAAATACGGCTATAAATTTAAATTAATTAGAGGCTATGAATTTAGTCAAATCTATTTATTTAATGACTATATTGATTTTTTTTATAATAAAAAGAAAATTAGCAAGGGAGCTTCTAGATTTATTGCGAAAATGCATCTTAATCAATTGTATGGGGTGTTTGGTAGAAAACAAGATGTACTTGATACTGTTAATGTTTATAACGCAGATATTGAAAAATATTTATTATCTAGAGTTGTTAAACAAATATTCAAATTAACAATGAGAAATCACGAATATTGTTAGACTACAAACTACTTTCATACTTTTAAATTCTAAAAGAGAGTAATAAAATGATATTTCTATCCATCTTAATATTAATAGTGGCTAAGGCCCTACCATTCTTTAATAATAATATATCCTCTATATCTTTTACAAGAATATCAGCTATAATATTTTTATATTCTGGAATTTTATCTATAAATTCCCTCTATATTCAGTCCATTGGATCTGGAATAGGTATATATAGTGGATTATTTCATATAACACAAATATCTCAATTAATAGAATTTTTTATCTTATTTATAGGATGCTTAATATTAATAGGATGGCCACTAATACAAACACAAGGATCCAAACAAATTATAAGTTATTCTACTGATTATTCCTTAATAGTCTTATTTAGTAGTTTAGGTTCCTCGTTATTAATCTCTAGTTCAGATTTAGTCTCTATGTATTTAAGTATAGAACTACAATCTTTTGGTTTATATATCTTAGCCACTTTATATAGAGAATCTGAATCTTCAACTTCCGCAGGATTAAAATATTTTTTATTAGGTGGTCTCTCTTCTTGTTTAATCTTATTAGGAGCAGGATTAATTTATGCTTATACAGGTTTAACAAATTTTGAATCAATATATAGTTTAATCTCAGTATCAGAAATAAATTATATTATACAAGGATTAAGTTTAGGTTTAATTCTAATCATAGTAGGTTTCTTATTCAAAATATCTGCAGCACCTCTACATAATTGGTCTCCAGATGTATATGATGATACTCCTACAATAGTGACTATATGGTTAACTATTATGCCTAAAATTTCTATTTTAATTTTATTATTAGAATTACACACACAAATAGGATTCATAGGAGGTTTAAATTCATTAACCATTAATACTAATGGGTATGCCGAAATCTTAAATTCTATAAATTTAATAAGTACCAATAACTCAGGTTTGCAAATAATATATAATATCTCCTTAGTTTCACCTTTAAATGTCTTAAGTGGAGAAAATAGTATATATTTATTAAAAAATATATTATTAATAAGTTCTTTATTATCTTTAATAATTGGAACCGTAGTAGGATTAGCTCAAACCCGAATAAAAAGATTATTAGCTTATAGTACCATCTCTCATATTGGATTTATTTTATTAGCTTTAGCTATTAATACTGAACAATCTATAGATTCACTTATATTTTATATAATTCAATATACCTTAACTAATTTAAATATATTTTTAATAATATTAGCTTTAAGTTATATAATTAATCAATCTATAATTAATAAAGAAAAATTAAATAATCAAATTAAAAAACTTCAAACAAACTCAAAAATGATAACAGATATAAGATATATCTCTGAATTTAAAGGTCAATTTTTCTCAAATCCTTTAATAAGTATAAGTTTAACCATTTGTTTATTTTCTATGGCTGGAATACCTCCACTAATAGGATTTTTTTCAAAACAATTTGTTTTATATTCAGCAGTTCAAAGTGGATATAATTTTATAGCATTAGTAGCTATAATAGTAAGTGTCATTAGTGCTTCATATTATTTAAAAATAATTAGAGTACTTCATACTGAAAGCTTAGAATCTCATGATGGTGTCACAGAATCAAAAAATAGCTTATTATTAGAAAATACTAATAAAGAATCATTAAATAAATATGAAAACTCAGGAATTTTATTAACAAATTTCCATAGTTTTTTAATATCCACTTTAACCTTATCTATTTTATTTTTTATTTTAAAACCTTCTTTAATCTTAAATAGTACACAATTGCTATCTTTATCTTTATTTAATTTTTAATGACTAATCTATTTTTTCTTTTTATTTTTGTACCTTTATTAGCTTTTATTTTATTAGCTTTAAATGTTTTATTAGCACCACATATACCAGATGAATCTAAAGTATCAGCTTATGAATGTGGATTTAGTCCTGTATATGGACAAACAAGATCTACTTTCCAAATTCATTTCTATGTTATAGCTATGTTATTTTTAATTTTTGATCTTGAAATTTTACTTTTATTCCCAATTGCTGTTACTTTATACCAAATAAATATTTTTGGGTTCTCAATTGGAATTATTTTCTTTATTGTTTTAACTATAGGTTTTATATTAGAAATTGGATCTGGAGCTATTTCTCTTAAATCTATTGATAATAATAACAAATAATTATTATATAAAAATTATAAATTTTATCTTTTATCCCCTATTATTAAAAACAAATACTAATACTAAAACTAAAACTAAAAACCAAAAAACAATTTAAAACAGATTATTTTTATGAAAAACAAACAAATATTAAAATACAAAACTTACTTATATCCTAATTTATTTGTAAAATTTTGTTAGCCTGAACTGTACTCTTTAAAAATCATTTCGCTTTAAGGGGGGGGGGGTTAATTATAAAAATATACCCGATTAATTTGGAATAATATTTGATTTGCAAAGCAAAATTTATCACTTCAAATATGAATTATCATATAAAATATATATATATACCTCCTTTTAATCAAGGGGGTTATAAATTATAAATTATAAAATGTAAATATTAATTTCTTCTTACAGCTTTAATAGTTTCATCGCTATCCACACTTTTTATAGAAATAGAAGATTTATTTTTTTTAGTAAATAAAGAATCATACATCTTAAAATCTTCTTCTGTTGGAGTCTCAGTAAATTTTAAAAAGGGTAATGTTTTTTGTAATAGTCTTTCTAGTCTACTACTTGTATTTTGAAATTTAATGGTTTCTGTTGAAATATTAGATTGTTTTGTTTTTTCTAAGGCTTCCAGATCAGCAGAGTATTTGGATGTTAAATCCTTTGTAAGTTGTTTAAATTCATTCTCTCCTATAGTATCAACTTCATTTAATAAATTAGAATTAGAGATATTTTTTTTATCTCTCAAATTTTCTAATTCTGTTTGTTCCTTAATGTAATTAGATTCTAATTCAGCTAAATTACTTTTATGATCTAAATCTAAATCATATAAATTAAATATAAGATCCATTAAGTCTTTGTTAGTATTATTAAACTTAGCGAGTATATTCATATACTCGTTTAAAAAGACTATTAAATGAGTATCTAATTTAAATATATGGTCTTTGTGATTTACAGTTTCATTTAAATAGGCATCATTAAAAACTAAACGAGGGTCTAATACAAAATCAAATATAAAACATTTTATAATCTGATCATTAATTTGTTCTAATTCATAAATTTCAACAATATCTCTATTGTCAGTATTAATAGGTTTCATGATACCCTCTGAATTAAGAAGAACTTTTGAAGATGTGGCAACTTTTAAATGATCTACGTCTGAACTGAAATTTACATTTGTCTGATGATTCCCCATTGAGAAATTATTATTTTTATTGCTAATTACTAATGATTTATCATCTGTTAATTTAGTTCTAAAATTATCATCTCCAGTAGTTTCGCAATAAATAACAAAATTTTTAATACAATAATTTTCTAAAAAAACCGTAATTTTTTCTGAATAAAGATTAAATATTATGAAAGGTATAAAAAGGATAAATATATTTAATAAGATGAATAAAGGTTTAATTTTAGTTTCTATAATTTTAAATTCTGTTGTTAATATTGGCTTTAAATACAATAATACTAATAGAATACTAATTATATTGCTGTATTCTATATAATTATTTATATTTATATAATATAAATTATAATATATATTATTAACAAATAAAATAGATATAAAAATAAGCAAGAGATTAAAAAAATAATAATATAAAGCTATTAATTTGATATCTTTAATGTTTTCTTGTTTCATTGTAACATAGAAAAAGTGAATACTTTTTATTAAAGAGATTATTCTTATCATAATATTGAATTTTATATATGTGAAATAGAGTAGAACAAAATATACAATAATGGTAAAAATATTAAAGTCACATATATTTATGTCTTTAAAATAACCTATATTTTTATTAAAAAAAATTGTTATTATAATTAAAATAAATATTGTTAACAGAATATATTTATTTTTTAAATTGAAACCATTAAAAATACATCTAGATTTATAAAAAATAATTAATTGTTGGTTCAATTTACTCTTTATTTGGTATGGAATTAACTTGTAAAAAAGAGTATTAGAGAAAGATTTCATTCTCTTTGAAATAAGATTAAAATAAAGAAGGGTAAATTTTTTCATATTTTTTATTTAATTTTAATTTTTTTGACCTACCTTAAATTAATAAGGCATTACAGTCTTAAATAAATATATTACTGATAAATGTATATAATACATTTAAAAATAAAAATATATTTACAGGTTTAACCTAGAAATTTATCACCTTATAAATTTATTATAAGGTTTGGGATGCTTAAGCATTCTAATAATTAGTTATATCTTTAAAATAAAGATATAAATCTAAAAATTTTTAATAAGTTATATATTTAAAATAAATGTATGTATCTATAAAATAAAATTATAGATAGTTAAATTAGGCGTTTTACATTTAAAATAAATATATATACCTATAAAATTATAGAGACTGAGATTATACAATTAAAACAAATTAAATGTATATTTCTATAAAGTTATAGATAGTTAATTCAGACATTTAAAAAATATAAATGTTTATGCCTATGATGTTATAGATAATTAAATTATACATTTAAAACAAATTAAATGTATATTTCTATAATATTATAGATAGTCTCTCTATTTAGAGAGAAAGAGAAAGAAAAGAGAAAGAAAAGAGAAAGAGAAATATTTTTTGTGATCACAAGAATTGTATATTTAGTATTTAAAATATAATATCTTGTTAACAATTTAAAAAGGCTCTTAAAGGCTCGAATATTCTTAATATAAATTGTTTAAAATATTTGCAAGAGTAATATATTGTTTACAACCAAATAGGATTTTGACTTAGCTATTATAAATCTATAAAACTTTGTTAATTTAGGTTGATTTTGGTTTAATTAAAATTATAACTAAAAGATATGGTTGAAATTTAAGGTCTGTTAGAACAATAATAAAATATCTTTTTTTTTTGACACTATAACTAATAATTTTTTGTTTTTTAATAAAAATGACATAGTTTATATTATTTAAAATATTTTTAACTATTAACATATTTTTTTACCAACCAATTTATGAATACTCAAGTAGTTTTATAGTTTATTTATTTTTTGGTTTGGTGGTTGTTGGACAATGATATTACTCCTATTTATATTTTAAAAATATTTTTATATTAATTATAAAATATTCTTATTACTTAACTTCTTTTAAAGGAATTTTTGTTTTTTAATTATCCTGTTATACAATATTAACAGAGAAGCAAAATTTGTGTATAATTTATAAATTTTATATTTATAACAATGATATAGAATTATTATTATTCAGTAATAATCAGTAATCCCACTTTCCTTTACTATACCTAATATAAATATTTATTTTTTATTAAAGGTTTTTGTCCATGAAAGGTTAAATTTGGATTATAAAAATGTCGTACTATTTGACCAGTTCTATGATCAAAATATAATAATATTGCAAAACCATCAGGTAAATATTTTCTTTCAGATTTATCATTTCTCCAAATCTTCAAATTTTTAAGAATAAGTCTTTTTCTAAAACCTATTACAATCACTACCGATTAATTTATAATTACCACCTAATAAATAATCTTATAATTTATCATTTTGTTGTTTTTATTCATTGTTATTTGTTATTTATAAATTTAAAAATACCCTCCTTTATTAATATAAATATAATCCCCAACCCTTTTACCCCTCCCCCCCAAAGATTATAATATATCAATACCCTCCCATAATCAAATTTTAATTACAATCATTATACTTAAAACTAAATTTCATTACTTAATTTAACATATTTTTTATTATTTTTACTATTAAATTTAGAATTAATATGAAATAATTAGAAAAAATACACATAAAACAGACTATAATATACTTTTATAACCTATACAATGAAACAACACCAAAATAACAAATTCCTGTATGAAATTCAAGGTTAAAATTTTTGTTTTTAATCATATAAATTGATTTTTAGTTTTTGTTTTGTTTATGTATCTTAAAGCTAAAAGATAAAATCACGAAATAATTTACCCTATCCCTTAAAAAAAAGAAGCTGTAAAGTATAAAAAACATTTTAGTTCTGCATTTCTGAAAAGAGCTTTATTATAGTAAACTACATATAAATTTTCCTTCTATACTCTTTGAAAGATTTTATTTGGAATTTAAGATTGCTAGTTGGAATATTCTTATATTATAATAGCAACTAATTCTGTATATTTGTCAACTGTTATTAGATTTTATTAATAAAAAAAAGATTAGTTATTAATTTATGTAGTATAGTTTTAATTACAAAAAAAAACTAAATTATTTTTATAGATTTTATAAATAAAATAGTATTTTTATTTAAACTATATAATTTATATCATTTATCATAGATTTTAATATAAGGTTAGCTTTCTAAAACAAAACTGATATTTAGATAGTATAACTTATATTTTTGTTTTCTATAGCCAAATATAAAATAAATTAAAAAAGAATTTGTATCCTTTATTTAGGGTTCTTAATTAAAATTTATATTTGTTTAAGGAGTAGAGGATTTGAACCTCTGTCGGTAAAGTGTAAATTTACTGCTAAAACCACTCAGCTAACCCCTTTTCATTTATTTTTATTAATTTTATTCTTAATTTAAATATAACAATAATATTAAAATTATTAGAACAAAAAAGAAAACTACAAAAATTAGTCACATTTGAAAAAAATAGGAGAGTTTATCTAATTAATCTGTTATAAGGTTAAATTTTTAGATTAGAATTTAACTATTGAATTTTATTAATTTGTTTAATAGCTGATTAAACCAAACCTGTTTTGTTTGTTAAATATAAAGATAAGTTAAAGTTCTATATTTTTCTCTTTCTATTTCTATTTCTATTTATATTTCTATTTATATTTATATTTATATTTCTATAAAATAATTATTACTAGATTAGGTCTTTTTTGAAAAAGAATAAAACAAAACTAAAAACCAAAAAACAACAAACAAAAACAACAGAAAAACAAAAAAAATTAAACTAAACAAAGAACTATATAAAATAAAATTGCTATTTTTTTACTTAAAATAAAATTAAAATATGTAGACTCAATTGAAATTTGAAAATTTATTTAAAAAGATAAAAATAATAAACCCTAAAATTAAGAAATTTCCTATTCAGTAGTTTAATCCCCATAACTGGGGACTCTTAATCACAAAGATAAGTTAAGTTAGTAGTATATTTTTTTGATGTTTCATTTAATTATTTTAAGGTTATATATTTTGTTTATTTTGTTTATATTATAATTATTATTATTATTATTATTATTATTATTATTATAATATTTATAATCTTTATAATTATCTTAAATTAAAATTATGTTTCTTTAATTTGGGGGTTTCGTTTTGTTTATTTTACAGCTGCACTTTCCAGTACAGCTACCTTGCTATGACTTTTGAGATGTTACTTAAATGAGTTAACTGATACTAATTAGCTTAACAAAGGTGTTTTTAAATAAAAGACTAATTACAATATCTAACTATTGTTTTTTTAACAATTAGCATACAAACTACTCTTAAATTAAGTATAATTAAATATTTAATTTAATTTTAAAAATAATATAAATATAGAGATAATTCAATCTCACCATTGCTATTATTAATATAAGTTTTCCTTTATTAAAGTTATAACCTCGCGGCAGTTTCCCTCAAGTTAAGCTTCTTCCCAGCGACAGACAGTTAGTTCATCCCGAATGCTTCCTTCACCGTTGCGCTACTAATCAACGATTACTCGAAATTCCTTCTTCATGTCACCGAATTACAGGCGACAATCCGTTATACTATTTAATTTATTAACTTTCTTTAATGATTAGCTATTCCTTCTGACCCTTGAAATCTTAATGATCACTAATTAGCTATCTAGCAATTAGCTTATAGGTCTAGTTTTGCTTCACTTTGTAAAAGTTTTCGTGGCACGTCTATAGCCCAGTTCATGAGGACCATAACGGCTTGTCTTAGCCCCAAATGAAAATATTTAAAAATCATTAATTGTTAAGTATAAATTAACAACAGGGATTTCGTCCGTTAGTGGAGTTAACCTCACTTCTCACGGCACGGACTGACGACAGCCATGCAACACCTGTAAACGAATTTTTAAATATTATAAAAATTACTCAATTAGTTTTTCTTATTAAAAAGAACTTAGAATTAACTAAGAACATCATTGGATATGCAAGAACTGGTAAGGTTTTACGCGTATTCTCGTATTAAATAACATGCTTCACTTCGTTTGCTTCGAGACCGACTAATTTTTTTGGTTTCAGTTTTGCAACCGTACTCGCAAGGCGGAATGGTTATCGTGTTAACATCGTTACTAGTTCTTGACAAAAACTAACAAACCACCATTCATCGTTGACAGTGAGAGGTATCTGGGTATCTAATCCTATTTCCTGTTCTCACCTTCGTTTCTCAGCGTCAATCAATAGTAGATAAAAGCTTTCACCGTTAGTATTCCCCTTAGTATCTGCGGATTTAACCCCTACTCTAAGTATTATTCGGCTTATCCTCAATTTGATCCTAGCTTTTATTCATTTATTTCTTTACTGTAACACGTCTCTTTTTATATATTGTCCCATATATAAAAATATATACGATTACAGAGCTATTACAAAGAATTAAACTTTTAAAGCAGCCTACACACCCTTTACGCCTGATTAAGATGACTAACGTTTGCGTCTCTGGTCTTACCGAGTCTTCTGGCACCAGTTTTGGACAACACTAATAATAAGGTAACATCATTTTTTTCCCTTATGTTATCACAATCACCATCAATTAATGAGTCATGTGATTTCAGTTAGCTAGTTCACTCTTGCGAGCATTGACTAATATTCTTGACTGCTGGTAGTTAATACTACTTGGGGCATTTCATTCCCAATGTGGCCATCTGCTCTATCAAACATGGCTTTTGATCGTAGGCTTGGTAGGCTTTTACTCTACCAACTACCATTAAACAAAATAAATCGAATCTTATAGCAGAAAATTTCCTTTTGGAATAAATAGCTAATTTATCTTTCACTTTTCCTTATTGAAGAATATAACTCTATTTAATCTATAAACCTAAAGGCTATGTGGTGTTTACTGTTAAACTTTGAGGAAGGTTAGCTAATTTAATCTGAATTTTAATGTTCAGATTAATAACCTTATTTTTGTTTTTATTAATCAAAAGTATCTCTTAATCAATTACTCTTTATAATGATATAAAATAAGATAATCAATTAGAGAAATAAAATTATCTCCGAATTAAGGAGTCTATAAGGTATCTAATTTACAATACTCACCTATACACCTTGTCCTTATTTATTTTATTTTTTATTTTTAGTTTTAAAAAGATAATATTATATATTATTATTTGTTATTCTAATATAAATTATAAAACTTTTCAGTAACAACGATTTGCATGTCTTAAAACTACTGAAAAACGTTCAATCAGAACCAAAATTAAATTCTTACTGAAAATTAGACAACTATTTTTTAATTTTTATTATCATATTTTATATGCTTAAGGCAATATTTCTTATCTCTTTTATTTGTATTTTATTTTTTAATCATCTTTTTTTATTTTTATATCACAACCTTTATTAAGAACACAAAATATAAAATGGCTAAGCTACAATAGCTATTTAGATATTAAATTTATATGCTTTTTTTATAAAAGAGTATTAAAAATAATATATTTATATTGTGATTAATAACATTTTTAATAAATAAATAATAAATTAGTTTTAATATGTTAGACGCTATCTATGGTAAGAAATTACTTAAATATGTTAGCAGCAGCAAAATACATAGGAGCAGGATTAGCTTGCTCAGGACTAATTGGAGCAGGAGCAGGAATCGGTACAGTATTCGGTTCTTTAATCTTAGCTACAGCTAGAAATCCACAACTAAAAGGACAATTTTTCAATTATGCAATCTTAGGGTTCGCATTGGCAGAAGCTACTGGACTTTTTGCATTAATGATGGGTTTCCTTTTACTATATTCTTAATTTTATTTTATAAAATAAAAAAGATCAGTAATTTTTCTCAGTTTTCTATTGTGTAAAATTTTTATTTTCTATTAAATTTTATTAATCTATTTGTAGTTTATATTTCAGAGGAAAAAAAGATAAGGACACTAAAATGGAATACATATAGTCAACTTCTATACTAAACATCTAAAAACAAAAAACAAAAAACAAAAAGAATCATTTTCTTCTATTAGCTAGCTTATATATAATATATAGCAAAAATTTAAAAGACAAATAGCAAGAGAAGAAAAATATAAACTAAAAGACAGAATAATACACAAGCCACAAAGCTATGATTGTAGAACAAGATAGAAAAAAAGAATTCAGTAGAAAATCATTGATAATTGAAGATCAGAATAAAAATATTAGAAAGAGCCATTAACCAAAACAACCTCTGATAAAAAAGAGAGATATTGTGATAACACAAAACAACCTCTGATAAAAAAGAGAGATATTGTGATAACACAAAAAATAAAGTACAATTAAACAAAAAAAAAAGAATAAAATTATTTAGGCATGAACATTAGGGGTTAAGAAACAAATTTAATTTTTATTTTCTCAGATAAAAATATTATAAAAAAAAATAAAGAAAAATAATAAGGGGATAATAAAGCTACAATAGAAATAAATTTAGAACCAAATAAAAAAGAGTGAATAAGAATCAATAACAAAATTTAAAAAATAAACAAACAAACTAAAAAACCTCAATAATAAGTAATATCAAATAAGAAAATTAAAATCTAGAATAATTGAAAAAAGGCCTTTTGCTTTACTAAATTATAACAGTTGGTGGCTTTTGTTTTTTTTTCTTGTGTATTGTCAATAATATTTATATTCTAATTAATTATTTGATACATTTAAATTAGAATAAAGATTCCCTAAACTAACTAAATTTATTATTTCATATAAAATATTACAAATATATTATTTAAATATAATTTTGATATTGATACTTGGAACAACTCAAAATTTTTGTGGCTAATAAAATAATATTTTTAGGTAAAAAAACAAACAAAAAACAAATATATTACTATAACTAATTTATATTTATATCCCTCTGTTTTATTAATCTTATATCTATTTTTGTAATATATAACTATTTATGAGTAAATTTATAACTAATTCAACTTTTAACCCCTATTTATACTATTTTTTATAAATTTTGTTTTAAATTATTATTTTTTTTTTTTCAGTGCAAAAGTTATAGCCAAATTCATAGTTATATTTTTATTTTCTTAAGAAAATCAAATTATAAAAATTGCTTAAATATAAAATTTAATGATTTTGAAAATATTTAAAATCTATTAATTAATTAAAAAGATTAGATTTTTTCTATTAACAGTTTATTAATAATAGAATACTAAATTATTTAATTTAAATCTCTAGTTTTAATATGTTAGACGCTAACTATAGTAAAATTTTACTTAAAGAGGTTAGCAGAAGCTACTGGACTATTTGCACTAATGAGGCCTTTCATTTTTGTTATATTCTTAATTCTATTAGCTATTACAGAACTAATAAAAATTTTAACTTTCACTACTAGTATTAAAATTTTATTCCTATTATTTTTAATTTTTATTAATATAAATTTGGATATCCAAAGAAGAAAATATTCATATGGAGTATAAAACATCAGGTTTAAATAAAGAGATTAAAAATTTTATACAACAGGCAGCCAATATAGGTGCTTTAGTTAGTACTTATCTTGCGAGACAGGTAAATAATAGAGAATTAGAAAGAGATAAAAGAAAAGCATTAGAAGAGGCAATAATTAATGCACAAAGATTAAAGGATAAAATTAACGATCTAGAGTTAGATACTAAAAATAAAACAATTTATCTGGGAGTACAAGACAAGAATAATATGAAGGGGTTATGGGAGAGGTAGAGATTATAGATATGCGGATCTCAACTTTTTTGTGATAAAATAGCTCAAGTAATATTTTATGGTTTTAATTAAAAATCCTGTGCTGATTAAGGACAAAGTGCTTTTACGTGTTCGACTATCTTTTGATTATAATATATTACTTGTGTTATACAGTTGTCACATAACAACAATCAAAGGACTGTTATTTTACGATCAATGGAGTATTATTTTACGATCAACACATTAATAAGGAGGGATTTTTAAATAAGATTAATAACGGTTTTGACTTATAACTATATGATCATAAATATTCATTATAAAAGAAAAGTTATTCAAGATATAAATTTAATTATGATCAAATGGATCAATATATTGATGATAATAATATTCGGTTAATTCTAATTGTAAAGCTCTAGGTGTTGATGATGGAGATGTTTCAGGCAATGCTACAGTTGATCCTTCAGGTGAAGTTATTTCAATCACAGGTATTTCAGGTGATTGAAAATAGTCAGAATTTTGTGAAGGTGATGATTGTATAGAAGTGGAGTTTTCTTGAGCTTGAGGATATATATCAAACATATAAGCATTTAAATAAGTATCCCAAAATGATGAAATATCAGATGAATAATAGTAACCAACACAACCTAGCCCAATGATAGTGATAGCTATTAAACTTACAGGTATATAGAAATATGGTGACTGATAAAATGAAGACTCTTTTTCAATAGAAATAACTGTATCTTTATAATCAGCTCTTAATGATTTAATATTTGAACTAGATTCAGTTTCAACTTCAATTGGAGATACGGTAGATTCTATAATAGGTTCAGATATAATGTGATCAATAGTTATTAAAGAGTTTCAGTTGTCAATTAACCATTGTAAACATTGATTCTTAATAATAATCATATTTGAATAAAAATTATATATAATATCCATTAACATATCATTATCAATTTTATGATAAGCTAATATGATATCAAACCCTAAGAAGATGTTAAGTATTAAAGCTAATCTATAAATAATAGTTAAGATTAAACTAAATTTAAAGATTTTAAACATAAAGCTGATATAATAACCAATATTGCTAAATAAATATTTATGAAACAAATATGTATCTCTAAAAATGTTAATAATTGCATGATAATAAGATTTCAATTTTAAATAATTATGATTATGTTCTAAACGATCTAATTTAAACATTAATTTAGTGACTAAACTATCCAATGAATATAATACACCTTTAATTAATTTCATTTATTTTTAAATCTACAGATTGTTTACTGCTATTTCCGCAAGGGCTACTATCCCTCTACGAGAAGATCTCTATAATAAAATATCAACTCATTGAAAAGATATCTATAGATAAATATCAACTTAGAACCATTTATAGAAAATATAGAAAATAATTCCTGGTTGTTAATATTTCAGCCTATATGGTTATATTATGTTATATTCTAGTGACTTGATATGAATTATCATATGCTCATTGATTTATTACACCTGAACCCTTTAGGGATTTCCATAAAATTTCTACTATATGGTTAAACTATTATCAAGATTTTTTTTAGAAATATATTTATTATAATCTAAACTAAGGGTTTTATAATTTAAATAAAACCCTTTCATTTGTTTAATTAGGATAAGAATAAATAGGGGTTTTAAATTTAAAAATTATTTAAATAAAGGTTCACCTAACACATAAAGAGTGAAAATGATAATTAAGGTAATACAAATATAACCTAGGACAGCTTCCATGATAATCCAGAATAGAGAGGTTTTTTCAAAAATAGAGAAGAATTTATGTAATTTTGGATATTTATCAGCTAGGTTATAATATTTGAATAATAGAATAGCGGTTAAATAACCAATAACGTTAGTGAAACAAGATAGCGCCACTAGTGTTAATGTTAATATACCAAAGGAGAAATGCATAATTGGTTCAGCTTCATTAGGGATATTAATATCGAAATAAGATAGTAAGGCAATAAATGAGAAGGATTGTAAATAATCAGTTTTTAATTTAGTTTTCTTCATGCTTTTATTATATAATTTAATTTTATTTAGTAGTATTATTTTTATCTTCTGTATCAGATTTAACTTTATCTTTATCTTTAACTTTATCTTTATCATCCTCATCAGAATCCGAATTTGAACCTGATTCACCTTTAGATTTGTTAATATTATTATAAATAGTCGTAGTAGCAGCAACAATTGTTAATGCTTTATGACCATGTTCTAATATCTTTTTACCTAAGGTTGAGGAGGCCAATAAAATTAAACCTAATGAAATATATGCTATTAATATTTGTAATACAAAATCTAAAGATCTTCGCTCTTTTCGAGATCCTTTTAACCAATGTCCAGCCTGCACCTTGGATTACCCTACCCGGTGGGTTAAATTATAAAATATTAAATTATAATATATAGCCACCAATTTAATATAAAATAATTAAACAAAAAATGGTGAATATAAATAAATTTTGTATTTATGATTGTATTGGCAACATTTTAAAAGCATGAAATGGGATTGGGCTAGCTAATGTCCATTCTAAAGTATTAACTGGTGTAGTTTCGTTAATTAATTGAGAATCACTAGTAAAATAAGGTGTTACTTGCCAAGGGTTATTAGAACAAGTAGATTGGTTAACAAAAATATCAAAAATTATATAACCAAATAAAACCGTAGCTACAACTGAAATTAAAGAACCAAAACTAGATACAGCATTCCATCCACTAAAGGCATCTGGATAATCGGGTATTCTTCGAGGCATCCCGGCTAGACCTAAGAAATGTTGAGGGAAGAAGGTTAAATTTACACCTATAAATAAGGTCCAGAAATGTATTTTACCTAGAAAATCACTATATGTTCTACCTACTATTTTAGGAGTCCAATAGTAAAATCCAGCAAATAATGCAAATACAGCCCCCATTGATGGTACATAATGAAAATGTGCTACTACATAATATGTATCATGGAATGCTACATCTATTGATGCATTACTTAATATAACTCCAGTTAACCCTCCTATAGTGAATAAAGCTAAGAAACCTAATACAAATAATAATGGTGTATTATATCTTAAACTCCCACCATATAAAGTAGCTAACCATGAAAATATTTTAATACCAGTTGGTACTGCAATTACCATTGTAGCAGCTGTGAAATAAGCTCTAGTCAAGGACTATTTCTTCTTCCAAATAAACCTTAAATTCAAAACAAAAGAACAAAAGAAAAAATAAATTGGAGTTTGGCTTTTAGTCTCTGAGATTCTCCTGAACTTTTTTAATTTTAGTAAAATTTTCACCACTTATGGTTAAAAGTTCCCTACGTTGAATAACACGGTAAGTGTTACGCCATTTTAAAAAATGAATGAAAAGACTAGGAGTGAATAAAGGATAACTCTCAAAATAGTTAGCAATTTTATAAGCATTATTTAAATTAAATGAAGAATAAATATACACACCCTCAGAATTTTTATAGACAATACCACCTAAAGCTTTAACAACTAGATTTAGCAATTCTGGATAAGTATGTTTAATTCTTAATTGCAAATCAATAGAAAAACCATGCTTATATGTCTTACTTTCAACCTCATTAAAATAAACATAAAAATACCCAGTAGCATCTGTAAATCCAGCTAACCAAGGATTAGTTAGAATATCAAAATTAGCTGGAGATAAAATAGTAGTTCTAAATTTAGTATCATATTTATTTAGAAATAATTCGTCTATTTTTTTCTGACCTAATAATTTACCATTTATTAAATGGAAGATTTTTTCCAGACCTGCACTATTATTTACTACAAATAGTACTAATTCTTCATTCTTATTAATTTTGACACTTCCATAACCTATTCGGTCTTTTAACGTATAAGCATAACTTATATCCCTGGGATGAAAAAGGATTTCTATTTTAGTGGCTTCAATATATCCGGCTCCTTCTATTAATCCAGCTAAATAATAACCAAAATCTACTTCACTTTGGGGTCTGTTATAGTAATTCAAATGATCTGAGAGATACAAATTAGGAGTTATATTGTTACCTACATAATGGTAAATTATATCCGTCTTATATTTTGTAGATTGGAGTAAAGGATTATCTGCTGATTTTTTCTTTAACAATGGTTCTAAAGCAAATAATCTCAACTTACTAAAAAAAGAGTGAAAGATTTTGCCTCCTATGGAACCCTTAGGAGGACCGACGCTTATAAGAAAATTTCCAGCAAACAGCCAAATAATAATAAGATATGTTACCATATCTAACGACACTAGAAAAGTATCTACATCTAAACCAACTGAAAACATATGATGACTCCAAACCAAGAATCCTAAAATTCCGATAGAGAACATAGCATAAACCATACCAATATAACCAAATATAGGTTTACCTGAGAAAGTTGATACTATGTGACTTACTATACCAAAACCAGGTATAATTAAAATATAACAATTGTTTTGATTAACTTAATAACCAGTATCCTGGGAATATACGGTTTATTAGTGTTTAATACTCAAAAACTCACGTTTTTGTTAGGACTTTATCTTATACTGAACCTTTTTTTTTACTGATAACAGTTCTAAACATAAATTGTAGACAATTCAATATATATCTTTTCTTATATTTTTGTCTACTCTGTTATTAATTATATTATACAAGAGAAGACAAAAGGGGGGTAATTTTAACTATATTTTTATGATTTATCAATCTCCTATTAACTGAAATATTCTACTGATTTACTTTCAGTCATTGAAATTTTCAATTTGATAATTTTTTCAATACCTAACTCACTTAAATGTGTTTTACTTTGTATTAAAAAATAAGCTTTTCTTCATTTTAGGTAATTTATGTGTTTACTAGATTGTAAGTTAAATTTATCAAAATAATTTATTACTTTTTTAGCTGAACCGAAACTAGTTGAACCGTAATAAAATGTATCTTGACTTTTTCTATAACCTATATTACCTCCAAATACTTCTTTTATTAACAATAGAATGCTGTTATCTTTTTGATCTATTTGGAAATTTAATCTAATCTCTGGTTTAAGTCTGTCTTTTTTATGAACAATTTTTATTTGAAAACTAGCATCTGCGTCAGAAAATCCTGCAATTCAGTGATTATTAAAATCATTGGTTTCATTCATGAAAAATTCTAGGTTTTCTCCTGAATATTTAGAGTTGGTCAATATATTATTTTTCACCTGATTAAGTTTATTAATGGTTCTTAATTTACCATTAATTATATTTAATACTTTATTTATTCCATCTTTATTTGATACAATAAATAAATAAGCATTTTTATCTTTCACTTTATTAATGTGCCCATATCCTAATATTTTTTTAACAGAGTAAGCTAAATTAACATCAGGAGAACTAAATACAATTACCAGTTGTTGTTTAGAACTAAAATGACCATCACCGTCAATTAAACCAGCCAAATAGTGTCCAAATTGTTCATCGTTTAAAGGTTTGAAATGTTCTGGTACATGTTCAGAAATTTCTTTAATGTTATCAGTAAAAGGTTCAGTATTATTGCGTAAAGTCTCTGAGGATCCACTTGTTGCATATAAAGTGTTACCTGCTGATTGGCTTCATCGTTTTAACTTTTTAACTATTTCAATCAAGATGGAGTATTTAAAACTAAATATCGAAGCTGTTCCAGCATATAGCAATATTAAGAAGCCTATAAATTTAACTTCTGGGTGACCGAAAAACCAGAATAAATGCTGATATAAAATTGGATCTCCACCTCCGGCTGGATCATAAAAGCTGGTATTAAAATTTCTGTCTGTTAATAGCATTGTAATTGCCTTATATTATAATGATAGTGATTAATTTAAAATTATGGGATGTATAATTAAATAATGTAGGATATAAAATATAAAAAATATTAAAGCTAAAGTTAAAATACCAAGTATTAGAATATCTATTCGTGTTCTAAATAACACAAATTTTACATACAGTAACAAATATTTATTGCTTATGTTGTTTAATAAATAGTCCCTATTTAATAAGATGAAGAGATTTAGATAAAAATATAAGATTAAGAGAATTAAGATAACAACTATTAATAATAAACTTAAATGCAACAAGGTATGCACATTTATTAATGTTTCTAATGGAATAGAATGTGGTACAGGTGTTAAGAAGCCCCTAATAAAATCAAAATTTAAAGGTAATAAATCTAAAGGTATAAAATTATTATTAGGTTCTATAGCAGGAAGAGGTAAATTATTTGTCTCTGAGACTCTAGCAAAAGGATTAGGATCTAAATAAATTGAAGGAATAGGGCCACCAGGTTCTTCTACTAGTCTTAAAGTTCCTGTTCTAATATAATGGTTATATTCATCTATCCAATAATTAGCCATTTCTGCTGAAGAAGTTAAATCCAATATAACCATACTTGCATTAACTATGGTTTCTGACGCTAAAACTGTAAAAGGTCTTCGAATACCTAAAATAGCTATATTATCTGAAAGATATATAATTAAAGTGGAAATAGTTAATAAACTATAATCAAAAATACCTCTATTCTGATTAGGAACATTAATAATAGGATTATTATTACCTGGATTATTATTAGTATTGTCATCATTATTCATCATATTACATGTAAAATCTGATAATGAAAAACCTTCCAAATAAAATTTAGTATAAATAGGGGTAAAGCTGTTAAATAACATTTCAATAAATAAACCTAAATTGTAAATTAAAATTAGCATAAAACAGAATTCAATAATAGTTACTCTGTTTTTATATTTAATTATATATATAATAAAAAAAAATATCCCTATAATATAAGGTTTAAATATATAATATATTACTGAATGTAAATAAATATCATAAAAATTACTTTGTTTAATGCACTCTGTCTTTTTGTTACAAATTTTTATTTTTTTAAAAGTTTTTTCTTTTATTTTTTGCTTTTGTTATAAAAAGTTGTTTATTATTCTACTAGGCTATGCCTTATGACTACTAAGGTCTCAAGAAGCAACACAATACTTCAAGGTAGACTCGCTATTTTTCACAAAATAGAGTGGACCATATCTTATTTATCTAAGTCAGAGAAATTTTTTAAATGGTTCCAAGTAAATATTGTTCTTCTTTCTTTCATTCCTTCTCTTATAGAAATTATTTGGTTTATATTTTTAATTTTTTTATTTTCCCCTTTCTTAAATAGATCTAATATTTGTTGCCAATCTTTATAATCTAAGTATTTACTACTAAATAATTTATAATTATCTAGATATTTTTCTAAATATAAATTACCTTTTAAGGTTGTGGTTCTAATAGTCCATTGATAATGATTATCAATAGATTTAGTAAATTTAACTTTACTATCTAATAATTCAGCAATAGGTTCTAGAAAGTGATATATATTCAATAACTTTTTCTTATTTTTTTTTTTTCTGTTATTGTTTTTATATTTTGTATTTTGAATTTGTTGAATTAATTCAAATTTACATTCCAATTTAGGTTGTTGAGCTTTACTATTTATTCTAACCAAAAATTGACCATTTGTTTCTATATACCCAGATAACCAAGCATTTGTAGTTAAAGAATCATTATTTAAAGGATAATTTTTAATCTTTAAATCAGTAATATTTTTATTTAACCACTCAATTAATAGATCTAAATCATGAATTTTAGATGTTTTCATATTTCCATTTATTTTTTGTGCTACTAAAATTAAGCCTTCAGATGTATTAATAGTTAAAACATAATTATTTATTCCTTTTTTCCGTTGTAAATTTCCAGAACCTAATTCTTTTTGAACCATAAGAGCTAAAGGAAAATCTTTTAATTGGAAAACAATCTGTATAGAAGGATAATTTTTTTTATATTTATCTGATCTCTCTTTAGTGGGTACTATTATATTACCTCCCCCTTCTATTAATCCTGCTAAATAGGAATCTAAATTTTTAGTTATTTTTATTTGATTGAAAGAAGTATTATTTACTGTTGAACCAATTATGAATTTATAACAGATAAACTCTGGCGTATAGCCTCTGAGGTGCCCTAATTGGTTATAATCAAATAGGTTACCTGCTGATGATATTAAAAACTCCAATTTGAGATTTGGTTTTAATATTTCCCAGCATATAGCCAGATTTAAAGCCGGCAGCAGAGATTTACCGGCTAATACGGGTAAAGCTAATAACAATAACACGGCTGTAACAAAAATAGACCATACAAATAATGGTAATTTATGTAATGACATCCCATTTGTTCTCATATTAAGTGTAGTACTAATGAAATTAATAGCACCTAATAAAGAAGAAACCCCAGCAAGGTGTAAACTGAAGATAGCTAAATCAACAGAACCACCAGAATGTGATTGAATACCAGCTAATGGAGGATAAACCGTCCATCCTGTTCCTGCTCCATTTTCTACTAAACTACTCATTAATAATAATATTAGAGAGGGTGGAAGCAACCAGAACGAGATATTATTCAATCTAGGAAATGCCATATCAGGACTTCCGCAATGGATTGGTAAAAAATAATTACCGAAACCACCTACTAATCCTGGCATAACCATAAAGAAGATCATAACAAAAGCATGAGCTGATATTATAACGTTAAAAAGTTGATGATCTCCTTGTAAAAATTGAACTCCAGGAGAGGATAATTCTAATCTAATTAATACTGAAAAAGCAGTACCTATCATTCCTGCAAAGACAGCAAAAATTAAATAGAGGGTACCAATTTCTTTAGCATTTGTAGAATTAAACCAACCCAT